ATGAGTTGATTAAATTCTACCAATGCAAAAGAGATTGGTACGCTCTATTTAATTTTTTCAGTTTTTGCTGGAATGATTGGGACTGCTTTTTCAGTTCTTATTCGATTAGAATTAGCGAGTCCTGGAGTTCAATTTTTACAAGGAGACCACCAATTATTTAACGTTATAATTTCAGCTCATGCTTTCATTATGATATTTTTTATGGTTATGCCGGGATTAGTAGGAGGATTTGGTAATTACTTTTTACCAATTCATTGTGGTAGTCCAGATATGGCTTTTCCTAGACTTAATAATGTTAGTTTTTGGTTATTACCACCATCATTAATTTTACTTTTAATGAGTTCTTTAGTTGAAAATGGAGCTGGTACTGGTTGAACGATTAAGGATAAGTTGTTCTATTACAGTAATGTAATATTAAATAAACTCTACTTGATGCGAAAAACTCCTCAAATCGGAAGTAATTACCTATTCCATATTTTTATTGGAATGGTAAAAATATTACTAACAAGGGGACAATTTGCCTGGGTAAATATTTCTACCCATCAGAGACTAAACGTAGAGCATCCTTCTAATTTTAATATTAATAATATAACAACACAATCATTAAAGAAAAATAAAGAATTATTCTATCAATGATTAGTGGGATTTACTGATGGAGATGGTACCTTTTCTATTTCTAATAGTAATGGAAAATGATCTCTAATTTATAAATTATCTCAAAATGAATACAATGCAAGATTATTATATTTTATTAAAAGTCAATTAGGTGTAGGTAGAATTAAGAAAGAAACTAAAACAGTGAACTATTGAATTAGAGATAGAAACAAATTAGCAGAAGTTCTTTTTCCTATATTTGATAATTATCCATTATTAACTTCTAAATATTTCAATTATTTAAAATTGAAAGAAGCTTATAATATATTAGAAGATATTAATTTAACTAAAATAAAACGAGATGAATTAATGTTAAAGTTAGTTAATAAACTTCCTTCTTCTGATTATATTCCACCAGCTTGAGAAAAAGTTAAGAATAAAGTAACTAATACTAATGAAGCTATTATGGTTATGTCCAAACCATGACTAATAGGATTTACTGAAGCAGAAGGAAGTTTTTATCTGGTTAATAAAACTAATTGTAGAATAGTTCATGGCTTTGAAATAAGTCAGAAATTAGATTTAATAGTTTTATCTGCTATAGGATATATTTTAGGTATAAAAACTTATTCTAAACACACACATTATACAGTTGTTACTACTAACTCAAGAAGTATTGAAAATATTATAAAATATTTTCAATACACTATGAAAGGAATGAAATCCTTTGAATTTAGAGTTTGAAGTAGAAGTTTTGTAAAACATAAAGGTGATTTTACAAAACTTAAAAACATTAGAAATAAAATAATAATTAGAAAACTAGGTACAACTTTATTAAATTATAAATCTAATGAATTAAACAATCAAAGTATACGATTAATACATACTACACCTCAAAACAATAAATGAAATATAATTTATAGTAATAATAAATCTATAATTAATAGATAAAATCGTATTTATAAAATTTACGAGAATTTATTTGTAAATGATGGGAAAGTACAAGATAAATTTTTAAAATTGATAGATAAATTTATACTTAATTTAGCTAAAATTTTATAAGATTTATAGGAAAATAATGTCTTAACTGTTTTTAATTTATACTTTTTAGTAAAACCAGATTTTAATAGATTTATTAGATTTGATATTGAAAATTTAAAACAACATTTTGCTAAACATCCTCTGCAGTTTATAATTAAAAATATAGTTAAATTTTATAAAAATACAGGGTTATTAACTGCTTTTGGTGTAGGATAATCTTTAACTATTTATGATTATAATGATTTTACAAGGATATCTTCCTAAATTAAAAATACTATGATAAATAATATCGAAATTATAAAAAAAATGTACATAAAGATTTAAATAATACTATAATTAATTATACAAATAAATTTGATATTAATTCAGAGATTCTGTTAATAATTAACGCTGAATTTTATAAACCAGATAATAATAAATAAATATAACTGATTTATACTTTTTGTTATAACTTTATATAATTAAAAATAGTTAATTAATGTAGTAACATAAAGATTTAAAAATAGTTTATATTAATAAATAGAAGGATGAAGACATAGTCCGATCTTTAGTGAAAACTAAAGCGAATAATGATAGTGAATTTAAAATAGATTCATGAGATTATCAACAAAATTTTTGTTATCCTCCATTATCAGGTATTCAATCTCATTCTGGTGGTTCGGTGGATTTAGCTATATTTAGTTTACATTTAGCTGGTATTTCTTCATTATTAGGGGCTATTAATTTTATTAGTACTGCTCTTAATATGAGAACAAATGGTATGTCTTTACATAAATTACCTTTATTTGTATGGTCTATTTTTATTACAGCTATTTTACTTTTATTATCTTTACCGGTTTTAGCGGGTAAAGTTGTGCCCGCTTTAAATTCGGCTGTATGCTGGAAACCGCAAAAGATTGCGCAATCAGCAGGAAACCAAATGACAGAGTCATTTAGGATCCTCAGAGACTATACGCCGAAATCGATGCCTAAATCGATCCCTTTGGGTCGAATAAATTTTACTAGTCAAAATTCAAAAATGGAATTGAATAATTTCGGTCCTTATTTAGCTGGTTTAATTGAAGGAGATGGATCAATAATATTACCCCAAATGGAAAGGTCATTAAGAGGTAAAATATATTATCCTTCTATACAAATAGTATTTCATCTGATAGATTTACCTTTAGCATTAATTATACAAAAAAAGATAGGTTCTGGATCAATTAATAGGAAGAGAGGATCTAATGCTTATATTTATACCATAAATAATTTTGATGGTTGGTATAGAGTTGTAGAATTAATAAATGGTAAAATGAGAACTCCTAAAATAAAAGCTTTATATAAATTAATAGATTATCTTAATTATAGAATAGAATTACCAATAATTCATTCCGTTTTCCGGATCGAATTATCTTCTTATAAATATTTCTCTAAATTGGAACTAGATACTACCCCTTTAAATTCTAATAGTTGGTTAGCTGGATTTATAGAATCAGATGGGCATTTTTCAGTAAGAACTAGTGTAAATTCAAAATATCCTAGAATAGAATGTAAATTTGAGATAGAACAAAGACAATTGAATTCTCAAGGAGATTCTTATAAAGATGTTCTAAATAATTTAGCGGAATTTATAGGAACATCTTTAAAGGAGAAAAATGATAAAACTAATAAAAGTAAATATAGAGTTAGAACTACTTCATTTCTTGAAAATTTCATTATAACCAACTATTTATCTAAATATCCAATATTTGGTGTTAAATATTTAAATTATTTAGATTGGAAAAAAATCTTATTCTTAATGAAAGAAGGTGAACACAAAAATAAAGAAGGTAGAAATAAAATAGTAGCAATTAAAAATAAAATGAATGATAAGAGAAACGTCTATAATTGGGATCATTTGACTAATTTTTATATTTAATAAGTGCATCGATAAGATATAGTCCCAACAGTCATGTAAATGACTGAGTGTCTACCTAAGAATGTAATCTTTGAGATATTCTTAAAGTTTAAATTAATAAACTTAAGGGATATCATAGCTCTTGAGGCTGTATACCAAGTTAAAAAAATATTTCTTGGCAATTACTATGTTATTAACGGATCGAAATTTTAATACTAGTTTCTATGACCCAGCAGGAGGTGGAGATCCAATTTTATATCAACATCTTTTCTATAATGATTATATATGTTCGATTTTATTTGTTAATAAAGATTTTTTAACTCTTTCTTCTTCTGTTATTTTTATGCCAATAGAAGAGATAAATTTTAATTTTAACCTTTTTTATGCTAAATTTGAGGAATATTATCCTAATAATAATGAACCTAAAAAAGAATTTTTGGAATGGTTCATTGGATTTTCTGAAGGTGAAGGTTCTTTTATTCTAGCTAAGAGGGGAGATCTCTCTTTTGTCTTAACTCAATGTAGTAAAGATGTACAAAGTTTAAATTATATAAAAAGTAATCTCGGATTTGGTAAAGTCATTAAACAAAGCATAAAAGGTAATACTCATAGATTTGTTATTCAAGATAGAAATAATCTTTTTCTAATTTGTTTATTATTCAATGGAAATATGGTATTCCCAACTAGAAATGCGAGATTTTTGACTTTTCTTTCAACTTTTAATGAAAAACTCTTAAAACTAAATCTATCTATTATTATACCTAAAATTAATACGATTTTACCTACATTAAATGATGGTTGAATTTCTGGTATAACTGATGGAGAAGGTTGTTTTACTTCATCTATAATTTCCAATTCTAGTGCCTACAGAATAAGATATATACTTACTCAGAAATGAGATTCTAATAAACGAGTTTTAGAATACATAAGTACTCTATTTAACCAATCTTTAATCTCAGTATATCCTCATTCTAATGAAAAAGTATATGAATTAAGAGTGAATGGATTAAAAAATATACAAAGTTTATTCCCTTATTTTGATAATTATTCTCTAAAAACTAAGAAAAAAGAAAGTTATGAAAAATGGAAAATATTAAGTCAAAGGTTAGAAAAAGGAGAACATTTAAATCTATTAAGTAGAAAAGAATTAAAAGATCTTTCTAAATCAATTAATAAACATATATAAATTGGAAAAAAGGATATGGTTTAGCTAAAGCTAAAGAAATCAGTAATAAGCAGATGAAAAACTATATAAGACTTTTACTGAGGAATACTTAATCAATAGTATACCTTAATCCTAGTTTTTTCTTTAATATTCCTTGTGATAATTCTTAGAAAGAAACAAGAAAAAATTGAAAGAGCTATGCTAGTGGAACGGTCAAAGCTTCCCAGGCCTAGACCGTCGGTTTTCTAAGAAATTGCTACAGACTGCTTCACTGGTGGGTGGCTGAAATGCTGCTTAATGTACAGTCGAATTCCTCTTCTATTTGAAGGCGGATATTTTTATCTGCGGACTAAAAAGGCGAAGCCTAGTTTAAGAATAAGTTTAGCTGGTTGCTCTGTATAGAATAAGTAAAAATATTCGGTTTTATAAGTGAGGGTGAAGAAATGCTTATAAAATAAGGAATTGGGTTCTTCGGTCAAAAATGGCCCTTTAAATTTAATTTAATGCAACAAACTATAAGCGGGGAGTTAGTTTTATATTTATTAGGTACTTTAATCATAAGTTATATAGGATATACCGTTAAAGTAAAAAACCTTTTAAATTACTATAATCCGCAAGTAACCAACACGTTTGACTCGTTAGTAGGAACTTCAGAGGCCATACGTTTGTTAAACAAAAATAAAAGATTAATTCATAAATTAAGTAATTCAGAGAGTGATTTAAATTTCAAACAATGATTAGCTGGTTTAATAGATGGTGATGGTTGTTTTCTATTATCTAAAAAAGGATATGCTGCATTAGAAATTACAAAGGATATAAGAGATGAGAGAGCATTACAAGCTGTAAAAAATGTTTACGGTGGTTCAATAAAATTAAGATCTAATGCTAATGCTTTAAGATATAGATTACATCATAAAGAAGGTTTATTAAATTTAATTAAAGATGTTAATGGTTATATAAGAAATCCTAATAGATTAGTTCAATTAAACAATATTTGTATAAAATATAATTTAAATTTAATTTGACCTGAAAAATTAACATATGATAATGGATGATTATCTGGATTTTTGGATGCAGATGGTACCATCACTATAAATAAAGTTAATTGACAATTATCTATTTCAGCTGGTCAAAAAACATTGGAATTACTAACTCCTTTAGTTGCATTGTACGGGGGATATATTTATATCGATAATGGAAGTTCTAAATCTTTTAAGTGATATATTACTAAAAAAGAAGATATACTAAAATTAATTGAATATTTTAAAAAACATCCTTCAAGATCAGCTAAAAATAATAGATTGCATTTAGTACCTAAATTTTATGAATTAAAAGATATGAAAGCTCATAAAGCAATACCTAAAACTTTTTTAGCCAAAAGTTGAGACATATTTTTCAAAAAATGAAAGAATTATGAATAAAATTTTGTTTAAAGATATGGTCCAAACATTTTTAATTTAAAAATGTAGCATCCAGAGGTTTATATTTTAATTATTCCAGGGTTCGGTATAGTTAGTCATATTATCTCCACTTTTTCAGGTAAACCTATATTCGGTTATATAGGAATGGTTTATGCCATGTTTTCTATTGGAATATTAGGATTTTTAGTATGAAGTCATCATATGTTCTCAGTTGGAATGGATGTGGATAAACTTGTGTTCACAGAACTTCATAAAATTATTTCTTTTCCCCACGAACTAACTAGGGAATCAATTTATGAATGGGAAAAAATCTCGCTATATGCTGGAAACTCCTTAAAAAGTAATCCACTTGTATTTATTACATTCGGAAAAATTTACTTTAAAAATAATACACTATTAGGACAATCAGCAGGAAACTTAAGTAAAAGTACAATAGCTACGGCAAGAAGTACAAAAATTTCTACTAGTTATAATAAATTACCTAAAATATCTGAACATGTAATTAAAAAGAATTCTAATTTAACTGATAATGATTTGGGTTATTATTTAGCTGGTTTAATAGAAGGAGATGGATGGTTCGGTTTTAATCAATTACATATTGTATTTTCTGAAAGAGATATTTCTTTAGCTTATTTACTAAAAAAGCGAATAGGATATGGAAATATTTATAAAATTAAAGATAAAAAAGCAGTTAGATATATATGTACAAATAAAAAAGGCTTATCGATAATATTATCTTTAATAAATGGAAAATTAGTAAGTAAAAATAAATATGAACAATTAATTAAACATAATTATGAGAAATATTTTTTTATTGATATTTTACCACCATCTAATTTTCTATCTTTAGACAATTACTGGTTAGCTGGTTTTACTCAAGCTGATGGTTGCTTTCATATTAGCATTGTAAAAAGTAAAACTCATAATACTGGATTTAGTGTTAGATTAGAATACTCTTTAAAACAAAATGATGTAGTGCCTTTAAAACTTTTATTTTCCAAATTAAAATTAGGGAATCTTTCTCAATATAATAGTGGAATTTGGTGTTATAAGAGTACAGGGTATAAAACAGCTGCATTATTAATTAATTATTTTGATAGCTTTAATGTTTTTGGAGGGAAATATGTAGATTTTTTAAAATTCAGAAAAGTATATATTATGATTACTGAAGGGAAACATTTAGAGGATAAAGGTATTATTAAAATAAAAAGTAAAGCTACTAAAGGATCCTCAGAGACAAGTACGTGAGAAGTATAATAAAATTAGTAATGTTTATATTACTAATGTTAGACTAAGATACTGTCCAAAAGACAAGAGCTTATTTTACAGCGGCTACGTGCGCCATTTCATTATTAAAAATCTCGAGTGTAAATACTCTACCCAAATTCTTTTCTACTAAGAATACTGTAAACAGTAATGATATCGTTATTTACAATGAGCATTCAAATTTAAAATTAAATTCTATAAGCGTTTTAACTAAATTAGATAGAAATTCTATTTTATTAACTAAAGAAGAAAAAAGTATAATCATAGGGTTATTATTATCTGATGGTTGAATTCAAAAAAGAAAAGGTTGAAATCCTAGAATAGGATTAAAACAATCATTAAAAAATTTTAAATTTTTATGGAATACTTTTTGGAAACTCTCTAAATTATGTTCAAGTTATCCTTTTTTAGGTAAAACTATTAAAAGGGGAAAATTATTCTTTAATGTTAGTTTTCAAACTAGACAATTGAAATGTCTATATGAAATTTATGATATTTTCTTTAATGAAAATGAGAATAAGAAAGTTATAAAACCTATTTTATTTGATTATTTCGATTTTATTGTAATTGCTTTTTGAATTATGGGAGATGGTGCTAAAAGAAATAAAGGAATTATTTTATGTACAGATAATTTTACACTTAAAGAAGTTGTTTTATTGAGAAATATTTTAAAAATTAAATTTGATTTAGATTGTAAAATTCACAAGGATAATCAAATTTATCGAATTTTTATAAACAAAAAATCTTTAAATAAAATTATTAATAACATTAAACCTTATTTTGAGGACCAGTTTTTTTTTAAAATTAGTTAACTTATTTTTTCATTCTTACTAGGGGTATAAAGCTCCAAACTTAACTTTTGTAGGTGACTACAGAGTGACAACAGCATGTTTGTTTTAATTTAAAATTAGTTTAAATTAAGTGAGCTATGATTTATATGATAAGGAAAACGAACTCAAAAAAAAGTCATATAATGGATTATATTAAGGTAGCCTAATATAATTTGAAAGAATCATTAGACTGAGTATCTAAGTAAATATAAATGGATTTTTAATAAGAACTTGGGATTAACTTAATTACTAAGTTAACGGAGTTTTAATAGTAGATAATAAAAATAAATTATTTTTATAATTTATATATGGGAAATTATTGAAGTAAAACAGGAAATTATTTTTTCTGGAGAGCCGTATGCAGGGAAACTTGCACGTACGGTTCGGGAAATAACTTTTTAAGGTATATATTAACAAATATTTTTAAGTTATTTTACTATGGTTATTGCTGTACCAACTGGGATAAAAATATTTTCTTGGTTAGCTACATTATATGGTGGAAGTTTAAGATTTAATACACCATTATTATTTGTTTTAGGATTTTTAGCTTTATTCACTATAGGAGGGTTAACTGGAGTAGTATTATCAAATGCTTCATTAGATGTTGCTTTCCATGATAGAATTTTAAAAGATTCTCAGTATATCCATAAATTTTGAGTCGGATTAATGGATGGCGATGGAAGTATTCAAGTTAATCATTGAAGATATAAAAATCTTCAATACAGATTAGTTATTAAATTAAAATATAGTATTGAAAATTTAACAATGTTAAATTTAATTAAAATTCATATTGGAGGAAATGTAAAAATTATTGAAAAGAAAAATTTTATTATTTGAGTAGTTAATGAAAGAAAAAATATTAACAAAATTATAGAAACATTTATTTCTTACCCTCCTTTAACTTCTAGATTAAGAGGTCAATTAGCATTTATGTTAGAATGTTTCCAACAAAATAATGTTGAATGATATTTAAATGCTAGAAATAAAAAATATCTTAATAATAATTTAGATGAAGTTAAAATTGATTATAATTATTTTAATGAATGATTAGCTGGTTTTATTGAAGCAGAAGGTTGTTTTTCTATAAGAAATGTATCTAATAATCACTCCTTTTCAATTGGACAAACCAATGATAAGAATATTTTAGATGCAATTAAAAATCATTTTGATATTAAAAATGAAATTAGAAAAATAAATAACAAATTTTGATTTATTGAAATTTATAGTAAATTAATTTTAATTAAAATTATTAATCATTGCATTAACTATCCTTTACTAGGAGAAAAAATACTTTCATTTACTAAATTTAAAAATCTTTTTAAATAAGTGTCATGTTGTCTTACCACTGTGATAATTATAATTGATTTTAAAGGAAAAAATAAACAAATAAAATTAATAATAATAAAAATAATAATAATAATAATAATAATAATAATAATATATATAAAATAAATCAAATTTCTATTCTAATATTAGATAGACAATTTAGTCAGAAATATCGTATAAAATTATACTTTTTTAACTTAATGCTTAACTTACTTTTTTACTTTTATTTTTCTTACTATGGTATTTTTAGAGGTACTGGACTTATCTTAAGTTCTTCTTTATATTACTTAATTAGAAGTAATTATATTTATTCTCCTTCTAAAAATATAGAAGCTCTAAAAAACGAAGGAATAGAAGCTATATTTAAGGAAAATGCTGTAAATGTAACTAACAAAAATCTAGATACTATAACTGATAGTGATTTTTAATCAGATATAGCCTCTGATTATGAAAGTGTATTAGTTTTGGATGAAATTGATTGAGCTGAACTAGATTTCTTTTTCATGCCCTATGTAGCTCTAGATGTCTGTTCAATTTATGAATTAAAACTTTTTTAAATAAGTAGAATATATAGTCAGGAAATTTTATATAATGGGATAACAGAAGAAGAATTATTTTAAATTATTGGTATATTTGATAATGATCAATTATGTACAAATGAAATTAATGAAACAATTCTTATGATTATAACTCATCTTCATAATTAATGTTTTACGAATTTATTTTATAAATTATAAAATATATAAATTTATTAGTTGTTTTTTTATACTCCCTTTATTAACTTATTATTTATTGTACTTTTGTTTACATTTTTACCTTATATTCTTATTAAATTGTCGGTAATATGAAATATATTGCTAACGGTGAAACCTTTTAAATGGAAATAATGCAGTTTCCATGGTACAAATTTAAAAGGTAATACCGTGGAAACCAAACTACTAAAAAATAAATTTATATAATATGTAGGAGTAGGATCCGTAGAGACTATACGTGGTAGTCGAACGTTAATTAAGTTTAATAATTAGATAAGATATAGTCCGATCCTCATTGTAAAATGAGTATAAATCTATATATTTAGAAATGTATAGAAAATAATAAATGACTTATTATGTAGTTGCTCATTTGGGCCAAAATAATTTATCTCTTATTAAAAATTATTTTGCAACTGACTATATGCTGGAAACTGTATTATATATATATTGTTTACTATTTATTAATATGTTTTATCTTTACAAATTAGATGTCAATAAGAAAAGTAATTTTCTTTTAAATAGTCAAAATAACAATACTTTAAGAAGTCATAAACTTATGAATACACAATCAGCAGAAAACTGTAAAGAATTCTCAGAGACTGCACGTCAGTTATCTGATACTAGAGAGGATATATTTTGAAATTGATTTGCAGGAGTAATAGATGGAGATGGAAATTTTGATATTAGAAAAGATATTCTAAATAATAAAAGAGTTCTTAAACAAATTAGAATTAAATTACATAATAGAGATATAAGAATTTTAACTCGTATACAAAACTATTTGCATATGGGTAGAATTAGATCTGATAAAAATAAACCTTATTCAATTTATATCATTTCTTCTAAAGAAACTATTATGTATATTCTTAATAATATTAATGGATTAATTAGACTTAAAGTAATAGGATTTAAAGAAGCTTGTTTACTTTATAATATAAATTTTATAGAAGCCAATTATAATATAAAACTAAATGATCCATATTTATCGGGTTTAGTTGATAGTGATGGTAGTATAGTTTTCAATTATGGAAATAATAGAATAGAATGTAATCTAGAATTTCAATATAATGAATTTACTTCTAGATTAAATTTTGACAAGACTATTCTAAATAGTAAACCAGCTAGAATTAAAGGTAAAAAATCTTCTATATCAAATGAATCTAAAAATTTTACATCTATTGCATTTAAATATCAAAATGTTAGTAATATGTTGTTTATATATGATTATTTTATGAAAAATAGATTATATTCTGATATGAAATTTTATAGAGTTACTAAAATAAAATATTTTATACAAATTCGATACTTAAAAAACTTTCCTATAAATAGTATGGAGCGTAAAATATATTCAGATTTTGTAATAGATTGAATTAAATATAATAATCCTTTATGATATAAAGTACCTTTTGTAACAAAGTACTTATTAAACAATAACAATAAATAACATATTATTTCAGATAAAGATACAGTCCAAAATTATAAATAATTAATTTTATATTATTATAAATGTATACAAATTTATTATTATAGTTGCATTTTCACTATGTATTATCTATGGGAGCTGTTTTTGCTTTATTTGCTGGATTTTATTATTGGACTCCAAAAATTGTGGGTAGAACATTTAATGATTTATTAGGTAAAATTCATTTTTGGACTTTATTTATTGGAGTTAATTTAACTTTCTTCCCTCAACATTTCTTGGGAATGGCGGGTATATTATATAAAAAATACTTTAATAAAATAAGAAATATATTAAAATTAATTTTTATCCCCTTAACTCTTTATTACTTAAACTCTTTACAGTCTGATATTTTTATGGATAATGTCTTATCTTTGTCTGTTTATTTGAAATATAGAAAAATTAATGATTTAAAATTTACTGCAGGTCCTCATAGAACTCCAGAATGATTTAATAATCCTGTTAGAGTTTACATGAATCCTAATTACAATAGAAATATAATAGGTTCTGAAAATAAAAAACATTCAGTAATTTATCAATGATCAAATCTAATAACAGGAAGTATATACGTGGGTAGTGCTTGAAATGGTTCTACTAGATTATTAAGTTATTGAACTCCCAGTATATTAAAAAAAAATTATCCTATTTATAATAATATTAATTATTACGGTATTCATAATTTTGCTTTAGCTATTTTAGAAGATTTAGGTACTTCAGGTTCTGTATCTAAAATTCATATACTTTCTAGAGAACAATACTATTTAGATATATTATTTAAAAAATATTCTGATTTAGTTCTTAATCTATCCAGAACAGCTGGTTCAACAAAAGGTTATAAACATAAACTTGAATTTGGTTTAAATAGAAAAGGACACTTAAATCCAATGCATGGATTAAATAAGTCTAAAGAATTTTTAGAAATGCAATATAAAAATAAAAAAGGTTAGAATAATCCTCTATTTGGTAAAATTAAATCTCCTTCTACTTTAGCTAAAATTAGTAAAATTGTTTATGTTTACAATTTTATAGATATTTCTCTAATCGGAGAATTTTCAACAGTAAATTGTTCTATAAAATTTAAAATGAGTACAGACACATTAACTAAATATATTAAAAGTGGTTTACCTTATAAAGGTAAATTATTTAGCAGAGAAAAACTTAAATAAAAAAATCATTAATTTATAAATTACCCCCTTAAATAATATACATAAAAGAGTAGACAATAATTTAGTAAATATATTTTTATTTTCTTAGTTTGTTTACATAAAATTTTTTTCTTATTTTAAAAAAGTATTTTTTCATGCCCCAAAATATACAAATTAATTAAGTATGTTTTGAAAATTGGGTGAATTGCAAGAAAGACCTTTATAGGTTAACTTGCAGCTAATCTTATTACGAAGGACTTAATGTGAATTCATTATTTAGTAATAAGCCAGTTCAACGATTAACGAGTGAGTCACTTTAACAATAATCTCGATACAAGCGCCCAACAATTATATTATTCACTTTAGTATAATTGATGACATAATCTGAACCTAATAGTAATATTAGGAAATAGGGTTTAAATTCCCCTATGATAACAAAATTGATGCCTAGAAGAATTCCAGATTATCCTGATGCTTTCAGTGGATGGAATGCTGTTTCAAGTTTTGGTTCATTAATAAGTGTTTTTGCTACTATCTTATTTGGTTATATTATTTACGATATATTTGCAAATCAACCTATAAGTTCGGTTAACCCTTGGTATATACCTGCTTTCTTCCAAGGATTCTTAAAAAGAAATAGTGAAATTCAAAACCAAGGTTCATTAGAATGGGTATTGGATAGTCCTATCCCATTCCATGCCTTTAGTGAATTACCTGTTCAATCTTAATAATTTAAAATTATTACAGTACTGAATCTACTTTTGAGTTCGTATATTCTTTACACTCTAGATAACTTTTAAATTTTAAACTCTATTTCTCTTTAAAATAAAAATTTTTCTTAGTAAATAGAAAGTATTTGTGAACCCCCCCCTTATAAATTTAATTATAAATCGAGTAGAATCTGCTCCAATTAGGGTAAAGATAACTATTAACTTAAAAAGGGGTAAATCAGTAAAATTACAAAATACTTTTTTATAGAAATAAGTTTATAATATTAAATAAAATTTTAAATTATTTTTATATTTATATATAACCAGAAATTTAATAGTTTAAATTTTATATTAGAACACAATTTCAATTTCATTTTAAAGAGTATTTTAGTTTTTCTTTTTAAAATTAAAAAGGATTTATAAATTCAATATTTATTGAATTTGTTCCAATAGCCTCTATAGATTATTTTTTTAAGAGTTTTATATGAATTTTATTAGGGGAATTTTTCCTGATTTTCTTTAGAATCTAAAGTAAGTCTACAAATTTATTTATTTTATATTCCTTTTTGAAAAGGTATCCTTATTTGATATTAAATTTATAAACATATTTAATAGCAGTATACAATTCATCCAAAAAAGATACACCTCTTCAAGTTGCTATAGGCAATATGCTTCTATAACCATAATAAGTTTTATTCCAGTATGTAAAAGAGAGTATCTAATCTAAATAGAAGTAGCTATATCCTCTTCTAAGAGAGTAAAAGGTTTATCCTTTGAATTATAGTTTTGTATATTAAAAATATAGCTCTCATAATATATAGGATTAGCTGTAGTCAAATTATATTTTTTCTATGATATCAGTACAATGAATTAACATGATAACTATAGATTTTATTAATCGCATTTTTATATGGTTTATAAACTTCTACACTACTACCAGTATAAAATTTATTCTTAAAGTTATAGGTTTCACCATGAATAAGTGGAATTTTTAAATCTTTTAAGAATCTAGTAGTAAAGATAGAAAAAGCTAAAGTAGAGAATATTTTTAATTTAAGATTATCAATTATAAATAAATTCTAAAAATTATAAGATAATTTTTATAGGATTTGGTACAATACTAAGCAATTCTAAATTACAATAATTTATTTTTAGTACACGTAATTTCCAATTATTATTCATAAACTCTGTACTCTGTATTAGAAAAATAAAGATTATACTCATCTTGAGTAATATCTTAAAAATATTTCAACTCATGAATCTTTCCTATGTAAAATTAATTAATTTCTTTATTAATTACAAATTTAAAAGGTAAAACTCCTTTTCTTTAAACATCCCAGTATCTTATTTAAAGTTCTTAAACTGTCGGATAAAAATAACAAAATAATCTCTAAAATATAAATTATCTTTATCCGACAAATCTAATCTAAGATAAAAAATTACTCGCTCTAATAATAGGTTTAACTTTATCACTTAGATCTATAAAAAGTCTAATAAGGAATACAGCATGGATTCTATAAAAGTTATGTAGATAGATTTTATCATTGTGATATTTTATTTTCATAAGATATTGTATTGAATCTTTTAACTTTCCTTTTCCCCTAATATAAGTAGTTAAATAAAAAGAATTATAAAATTTACCTTTAGAATTGCTTACACAATATGAAGTCCTAAAATCTATTATAATTCTAGTTTCCAAGTTCATATAAACAATATATTTAGAGTTATACATACTACGTTTAGATTTTATTAAAAAGGAAACATTATTCCCTTTTTTCTTTTCTATAAAATTTACCTCTTCTAATAGAGAATGTTTCTTTTTCTAAAACTCTAGTAAAACAAGATAAATCAGTTTTATCTCTCATTATTTCTCTAAAAGTTAATATTAATTTATCCTTCCATTTAACTGCTACTAGTTGAGAAATAGCAAATGATTCTACAGGGTATTCTAAATAACTATAATTTTTCTTTACTATTGGTTTATTCTTAATAATAAAGGGATAATTTACCCAAGTGGTAATATTCCTACTACTAGGTAATTTATAAGCCACAAATTTATATGTATCCTTTTTATCTTTAAAATTGGATGATACACCATTTCCTTTATGCTCAGACTTAAGTATTTTAGTATCAAGATCAACATCTATAAATTCTAAGGTAAAGGAAATATACAAGATTGGGCCTATATATAAACCCTCAGATTTTAAATTCCAATATTCTATAAATAATTGATTTAATATGAAAAATAAATTTAAATTTATAGTTAGCAAGAAGGAAATAGTAGTGTATTTTTAATTTTGATTTACAGTTTTAATTTTAAAAAGAATTAATAGTTTTAAATGATTATATTCTGGAGAATCAATATAAGAAACATCCTTTCTAATATCAATATAATTTATTTTTTAAATGTAAGTAGTATTTTTAAATTAAAAGAGTACAGTGCTAATTTAATTTTACTATCAGTTACAATTTGATAATCTAATTAAATTGAAAAATGGAACTATTTATTAAAAAATTTTTGTTTATTTTCATTAAAAATGAATTAAAATTTTATTAAGACTCATCATTTTTATTTTTAAAATTAAACTATAGATTGTCCACATATAATAATATATAAAGTAATGGAAAATACTGTAATATGTAATAATATAATCTATAAAATATAAGAATATGAAACTTAAAAGTTTTTATAGGGGAATTTAAAATTTTTAATTCTTTAATATCCTAATATTTTTGTTATTATAGAGAATTAATAAGAGAATAAAAGCCTCGGTTGCTTAGTGGTCAAAGCGCTATGCTGAAGATATAGATATGAGAGTTCGATTCTCTCTCGGGGTATCCATATAAAGTTTAACCTAAACGTAAATACCTATTTATTTTAAACTGTTTAGCGTCGGCGTAATCTAATCTAAGATCAGTTTAACTTTAAAATTTAAGACAAAGAGTAGGTTTAAATACTCTAAGGTACGAATAAATTAAAAAACAAAATAAAATTCTTTTTGCTAATCTAGTACTCTTTAAATTAAAATAAATAAATAAATATACTTATATTCTTATTATTACTTTGAATAGAAAATTTATTTATTAATTAGTCCATATTCCTCTTTTTTAATCTCTTATAATTTAAATTTATAGTTAAAATTAGATAAAATTTCTTTTTGAATAGGGATCTTTATTTAATATTATTGCTATGTTGGTATTCTTGCTTAGCTTTCTTTAGATATTATACTAATCGCTTTTTATCTTATAATTTTACTAATGGAATACATAGATTAGATTGTAAAAAGTAAAACTTTTAATTTTAAATAGCCGTTATAGTTTAATGGTAAAATGGACTCCTTGTAAGATTTTGTTATTGGTTCGAGTCCAGTTTTCGGCAATATATTTGTTTTTATAATTTATTCTCCTGATAGAATAGCAATCGTTTAATGGAGTAATACTAAAAAGGATAAAATCCTTTTTGTTTACTTTTTATGAGTTGTAGTTTAATTTGGAAAAACACCATTTTTTGGTGGTGGCTTATATCAGTTCGAGTCTGGTCAACTCAGTATTCTTAAATTTAAACAACAGTACTAATATACTAAATAAAAAGAAATAAATTAAACAATCTACTAAAAACAAAAAAAATAATATGCTAAACTTTAGTTTTTATACTAATTTTAGGATAAAAAAGAAAAGAAAATTTAAAAAACCAAACCTTTTAAGTTTGTAGTTTGACATTTTCCTCTGATTTACTTAAAATATTTATTTCTATATTTCTTTAATCTGTTTTAAATTATAATTGGTTTATCGAATTTTTTAAAGTCTTTTATTTAATAAAATAAATATTTTTTTATTGTTATAAAAAATAAATACAAAAATATTGAAGTGAAATATTTAAATTTATCTATCCTAATTGTATACTTTTGTTCTTATTTTATTTTCTTATTACTTAGGTACTATTGTTTATAAAGGTAAGGCTTCGCTTTTATAATTACGTGGTACTGGTATTTTTCTTTTATTTTAATTTATACAGCTAGCTGGATTTGAACCAGCAAACTCCTCTTTGTTAAATAAGAATAAAAATTTTAACTATAGCTGTTAAGATTGAAGGTAGAAAGTATTAGTTTAGAATATCTTTTATTATTATACAATTTATACTCTTTGCTTATTTGTTTTAGGGAAAATGTTTAGAGTAATTTTATAACGGTCCTTGCTTTGCACTGCACATAAATATAACTTTACTGCACATAAATATAACTTTACTATAGTTTATATATACTAAATATAAAAATATTCACTAAAGTTATAATTGTTCTACTGTAGTATAGGGGGGTAAATTTAAATATTAACTCTATACCAAATGGAGGTTTGCAGGTTTATTAGAAAAGTATAAAAAAATAAAATAAATTATAAAATATACTTTACATTTTTTGTAATTTTACCTTTTTACAGTTACTTTTTTAAACTAGTTAGGTCTATTAATTTTATATTTTATAATTTATTGGAAGTAATAAAGTTGGAGTATTCCTGAGCAAATAAGTAGAGGATCTAAAAAAATATTAATAAATAAGAATGACTCTGTCCTCTTTAATTAATGTAATTCAATAGCATCTTTTAAATAAGAACATACTAATAAAGTAAACACAAAAGCTTGAATTAATGAAACTGCTAATTCTAATCCTATTAAAGCTAAAAATATAGCAAAAGGTATTAAAGTAATAATAGCTATTAATAAGCTACTTGTGAATAATTTATATAAATATGTTGATAATATTTTTAATAATGTATGTCCAGCTGTTATATTTGCAAATAATCGTACTCCTAAAGATACTGCTCTAGCTAAATAAGATACTAATTCAATTAATACTAATAAAGGTACTAAAATTAAAGGTGTACCATTAGGTATAAAGTAAGAAAAAAATTTTATACCATGAATAGATAAAGCTAATATAGTAACTCCTATAAATATTGTTAAACTTAATCCTAATGAGACTACTCCACTTGCTGTTACTGCAAAAGAATAAGGTACATTAGAAATTAAATTACCAAATAAAATAAAGAAAAATAAAGAATATATAAATGGTATATATATTTCTGATTGTGGTCCTACTTGTTCTCTTACCATTGAACTTAAACTTGCAAATGAAGATTCTAAAGAAATAGCCCAAGCATTAGGAATTAAATTAGAATCATTATTAGCATAATAATGTAATCCTACTACTAGAAATAATATAAATATTGTATATAAAGCTATATTTGTTACACTAATATTTAAATAACCAAATATCGGAGCATTTATACTTATTAAATTGTTTACTTCAAATTGACTTAAAGGAGATAAAATATATGAAAAATCCATTATTTTGTATTTTCTTTGACTATAGATTAATGCTACTTAGTAGCGGTTTACTTTCAATATCCCTAAACACCTTATTGGACTTGAACCAATATTTTCTTGTTTCGAAGGCAAGCGCCTTACCATTTGGCTAAAGATGTCTATTCTTATAAATACTTTTTATATTAGGTAATTAATTTTATAAGAATACAGCAACTCTTATCCTTATAAATAAAATATAAAAAGTATTTCTTTATAGTAAATAAACGTAAAACTTTCCTTTTAAAATTTGTATAATTTTTATATTATCCATCTATTTATATTGCTAATTCTTTCCTTAAACTAAATTATAAGCTAATGATAGAGTAATTCTAGATTTCTGTATCAATCAATTTAACTCTTGCAATTTAGTATTTATTAAACACTATTTGAGTATTAAATTTTAATAGAGTTACGCATAAAATTAATAGCAAAAAGTATGTAGAGTTATATATTTTTAAGATTAATCTTTTCTAATATATATAAAATTATAAAAATAATTTTAAAATAAGAATAAAATAAAAAAGAATCTCATAATTATATACTTATTTTTTTATAGTTAATTGTTTTTACCTCCTATATTTTTAGTTTAAATGAGATAAAGGATAGAAAATTAAATTAAAAATATTATTAATTTTATCTTTAAAATCAAGAGATAAAAGAGTACTTATTTTATAATGATATCCTGCATTTTTCAAATTAGAGCCATTTAATTTTAATAATTTGAATGTTGCAATTAAGTGAAATAGGATATAAGTGCTTTATAAATAGCATAAAGTATTATTGTTATAGTGTAAAAAGAAAAATAAAAAAGTTAATATCTTTAAAATCTATAAGTTGCAGTGCTACTCTAATTTAAAATATTTTTAAATAGTCATATTAAATATTTTAAATTTCACAAGTTCTACCTTATCTTTTATTTTTCATATCACAGATTAAATTGCTCTAAATTAAGAATAAAAATTATAGGTAGGCTCGATGCAGCGCAGCTTATAATATTTAAGTCTCTTGATTTCTTTTTTAGCTTAAAAAATATTTTTTTTTAAGATAATTATGAACAGTTATTATCTTGCTTTTTAAAATTTTAATCTAAATTTTAAAAAAGTTATGAAATTTAGGGTAAGTTTTAGTTTTAGGCAAAATAGTCCAAATAATCAAATAATCATTAATATTTATAATAAGGTCTAATTAAGATACTGGAAAAATAAAATCTAATGAAATAAATAAGGTTTCAAATAATAAGGAATGTTAATTAATAATTTAATAAATATAAATTTAATATTTAATATAATAGATGTATTTTTTGTAATTTTACCTGTTTTATTATCTGTAGCTTTTATGACTATTATAGAAAGAAAGCAATTAGCTGGACATCAAAGAAGAGTAGGACCTAATACAGTAGGATATTATGGAGTATTACAACCTTTTGCAGATGCTTTAAAATTAATTTTAAAAGAGACTGTAATACCTTCACAATCTAATAAAGTTTTATTTTATTTAGCTCCAATTTCTACTTTAATTTTTAGTTTATTAGGTTGGGCTATAATCCCATTTGGTCAAGGATTAAGTATTTCGGATTTACCTTTAGGTATAATTTATACTTTAGCTTTATCTTCTTTAGGAGTATATGGTGTATTATTAGCAGGTTGGTCAGCTAATTCAAAATATGCTTTTTTAGGTTCACTAAGATCAAGTGCGGCAATGATATCTTATGAATTAATCTTAAGTTCAGCAATATTGATAATAATATTAATAACAGGATCATTAAATTTTACAAATATAATAGAAAAACAACAAGCTATATGGTTTATTATACCTTTATTACCAATTTTTATTTTTTTTTTTATTTCTATTCTTGCTGAAACTTCTAGAACTCCTTTTGATCTTCAAGAAGCTGAATCAGAATTAGTAGCTGGTTTTTTTACAGAACATTCTTCAGTACCATTTGTATTTTTCTTTCTCGGAGAATATTCTTCTATTGTTTTATTTAGTTGTATTACTGCTATATTCTTTTTAGGAGGATATAATTTACCTGAAATTTTTTTTAATGATTCTTTCTTTAATATTCAATCTATTATACTAGGTTTGAAAACTTGTATTTTCTGCTTCTTATTTGTATGGTTTAGAGCCACTTTACCTAGATTGAGATATGATCAGCTAATAGAATTATGTTGGTTAAATTTATTACCTGTAGCAGTAGCCTTTATTATCTTAATTCCTAGTATATTGATAGCATTCGATATAGCACCATATTAAACTCTTAATAAAAAAAACTTAATATGAAGTATTCATTAAGTTAAGAATATATCAATTCAACGAGAGATTAAACTATTTCTATGTTTATTAGATAATCACAATAATAAACACTAATTATATAAGAATATGAATATACACAAAAAATTTGTAATAATTTAAACTACTTTTATCTTATTACAAATTAAAACTAGATTTAGATTACAGCTATTATTTTAAAATAAAGCTTTAAATAGTATAAAATATATCATAGAATAAGTAATTCTTTTTATAGTTTTCTCATACTAAATTGAAAATATCTTATTAAACCCCCTAGATAAAACTGAGTTCTTCTAAATATTAAGGAAAATTTAAAATATTATAACAAAAATATTAGGCTCTGTCTATATAAACCTTAAAAAGAATTTTCTTATTTAGATAAGAAAAAATTCTTTTTATAAAATTAAATCTTTAATATATGTATCTTTAAGTATAAAAAAAAAAATCTAAAAATTAAATAATGTTTAATATTATACAAAATTAATTTAATTTTAAAATAGATAAAAAGAAAATATAAAATAAAAAAGTATATAAAAATATATAGAGCTCATAGTTTAACGGTAGAACGATTTTTTGATAAAGAATATATAGAAGTTCAATTCTTCTTGAGCTCATATTATACTGATAAACTATAGCAAATTTTGATGCTTAGTTTACACTATTGGTTAATGAATTTAAAAAATGACTCTTTTTTTATAAACCTTTTTTAATTCATTAACCTTTAACCGCCAGCGATATAAATTTTCATTAATTTACACTAAATCTAATAATTTGATTAGATACTAATCGCTATAATTTTATATAAATAATCGATTATTTTATTCTCTTATTCTTTGTAATAAATTTTATATAATAAGGGATATAGACTATTGTAAACTTCTTTTTAATTTAAATTTCATAGACATTACAAAATATTGTCATAGTGTAATAGACCATAATACAAATATAAGCCTCTTTATCTCCAATTTAGATAAAATTTATGTTTATATTGTGGATATGGTCATAAAAAAAGAGATACTTGAATATCTCTTGCATATTCTGCATTATAAGAAAAAAGAAGTTTTATAGGCGGATAAAAAAATCTAAAAAATAAATTAGAAAATTTTACTATCTGTTTTTGCTTTGTTCGGCTTAGGTATAGTATGCAGAATACAGGAATAACAAAGAAAGATTTAACAAAATTTTAATTTAACCTCTTTTTCTCTAGTCCTAAAACAATTTAATAAAAATTATTTACATAGGATAGTTTAAGAAAAATAATCTTTTGGGTATTAATTTTTTTGGCAGTTGCGTAGCAATAAGCAAGTATGGTTAATTCTTTTTCAAATTCTTTTTAATTCTTTAAAATCTAAGAGAAATATCTTAAGTAATTAATAATTTTTCTAGACTAAAATACTAATACATAAGATTTTAGAGGGAAATGAATTAATCTAATATGAGAGCTTTAAAAACGCAAGTTTTACTTCGATTAGTTAATTCTTATATTGTAGATTCTCCTCAACCTGCTAATATTAGCTATTTGTGGAATTTTGGTTCTCTACTAGCTACTTGTTTAATTATACAAATTTTAACTGGAGCTTTCCTCGCTATGCACTATTGTCCTAATGTTGATTTTGCTTTTAATAGTGTAGAACATATAATGAGAGAGTGCGCCCATGTGCCATTAATCGAAAGTGTTATGTCCTGAACACCTATCATTTTAGGTTCCTTAATTGGAATGGTAGCCTTCAAGTATCACGACTTTAGTGAGTCTAATAAACCTAAGGAATGGATAGCGATACAGGAAAGGGTTGGACACTTCATACCGGAATGAATAATAGCTAACCTCAAAGGAATCATCTATGGTTACGTTAAGAAACTTGATACGGTTAAGTGGAATATTGATAGTTGGGCAACCTTAAACGGAATATGTCGGTTGCTTTATAGTAAAGCTTTAATAAATGTCTCTCGTTATTATGGTTATCTAAATACTATACACTGCTATAAATTAATAGTTGATCTTAAAAGATCGAAAACGCAAGAACCTAAGGATGAATGGACGTTAAATATAGATTTCATGGAACTTGGGGAAGTAACCGCCTCTGTGTATACTGTACATATGCGGACTCAGAATCACCATAGTAGTAAGGATATCTCTAATACTGATATGACGAAGGGTGATAGTGGTTTATGAACATCATTGAAACCTTCTAATGGACAGCCTAAAAGAAAATCTGATAGAAAGCCTGTTCGAAACACTCGACCAGATCTGTTTGTAGAAGTTAGTAAAAGATTGAAGACATTTGTTAGTAAAGATAATAAATATTATAATATTAACCAATTACTTAGTGATCCTTATTTTTTAATTGCTTGTTACGAAGACATTAAATCTAAACCTGGTAATATGACTCAAGGAATAGATAATTACACATTAGACGGAATTAATGGAAAATGATTTATTAATACAGCTGAAAAGCTGAAAAATGGAACCTTTCAATTTACTCCTGCTAGAATTGTAGAGATACCTAAGGCTAAGGGTAAAACACGAACTCTTACTATACCTTCTCCTAGAGATAAAATTGTCCAGAAAGCTGTGGCTTTTATACTAGAAGCAATCTATGAACCTTTATTTAAACCCTCTTCTTTTGGATTCAGACGTAACCTAGGTACTCATGATGCTTTAAAATATATAAAATTATTGGGTGCTGCTTATAGCTGAGTTATTCAAGGGGATATCTCAAAATGTTTTGAATCTATAGGTCATGATATCCTCAGAAGGGAACTAAATAAAACAATAGCCTGTCCCAATATGAAAGCCCTTATTAATAAAATAATTTCTTATCCTTATCTAGATTCTAAGGGCAATATAGTTAAATCCAAGTTAGGTACTCCTCAAGGGACAATTTGTAGTCCTATTCTAGCTAATATAGTATTACATCAATTTGATTGCTTTATGGAAAATTATGTTCATAGCTTCAATATAGGTAAACTTAGAGGACATAATCCTGCATATTTAAAACTGCAATACTTAAGAAAGAAAGCTATAGAAGCTGGAGATCGCAAATTAGCTATTGAATATCTAGTAGAAATGAGAAGAATTACCGGTTTTAATCCTATGGATAAAAATTTCCGTAGATTATTCTATATTAGATACGCTGATGATTTTGTTGTGTTAAGCATTAGTAGTTATGATGAATGTTGTGAGATCAGGGATAATATTTATAAATTCTTACTTAGTAAATGTGGATTAACTCTTAATAAAGACAAAACACATATTACTTCTATGAATAAACATTTTAGTTTCTTAGGTGCTGATATTGTCAAATATCAGACCAAAGATTATGTAGTTTATGATAAAGGAATAAAAACTTGAAAAAAAGCATTTATTCGAACCTTGATGAAAGCTCCTCTCCAAGAATTAATTAATAAATTAATTCAAATAGGATTAGGCAAGCGAACCATTCTGGGTGAATTTATACCTAAAGGTAGAACTAATTTATTTAGCGCATCTCATTATGATATTATTAAATGGTATAATAGCAAAGTACATGGAATATTAAATTATTATTCATTTGCATCAAATTATCCTAAATTAAGTACAATTATATGGTATCTTAAAGCCTCTTGTGCTCTAACATTAGCTAATAAATATAAACTTAAAACTATGGCTAAATCGTTTGCAAAATTTGGTAGAAACCTTAAAGATCCCTCAAGTGACATACAATTTTATCAACCGAATAACTTTAAAGTTAAAAACTTGTTTAATACTCATAATATTAAACAGATAAGTGTCGAGGATTTAGATAAAATTATTAATGCGTCATGAGCTACTAAACTAACTGATACATCTTTTGGTAAGTATTGTTGTATATGTGGTTCTTCTAATGAGATAGAAATGCATCATGTACGTAAAATTGCCAATATTCGTAGTTATCTAATGTATAAAGGATATCAAAGTAGCAAAATCATTAGTGCAATGCATCGTAAACAAGTCCCTTTATGTAGTTATCATCATGATTTGTTACATAGTGGGAAATTAAATAATTGGGAATACAAAAAAGTAGTTGAATATAAATAATATTATTACACTTATTAATAAATTAAGTAAACCATGGAGAGCCGTATGATGGAAAACTATCACGTACGGTTCGGAGAGCAGTTCTGAATAGGCTGACTCTATTGTAAACAATGGATGAATAATTAGATACACTCATGCAAATGTAGCTTCATTCTTTTTTATTTTTGTATATTTGCATGTAGGTAGAGGACTTTACTATGGTTCTTATAAACAACCTAGAGTATTAGTTTGGTCAATAGGAACTATAATACTTATCCTTATGATGGCTATTGCTTTCTTGGGTTATAAACATAGCCCAAAATGGTCTAAATTAAAAAATACTAAAATTTCTAATAAAATTTGGTGAATATTAAAATTGGAAAGCAGAAATATTCTTAATAAAAAAAACTTTACAATAATTTCACCTTATTTTCAAATTAAACCAAATATCTATATTTTTGTAAGGCCTTATAAAATTTTGAGCTTAAGATATTATACCACTTTACCCTTAAAGAAGAGTGGGGATAAATCCAAAATATTAATTGATTTTTTAAAAGAAAAAAATTTAAAGCCTATATATTTATATGAAGAATTAGGATTAGAATCTACAAGAAAAAGTATACAAATGGAAACTAAAAATCTTAGTGGAATATATTTAATATTGAATAAAGTAACATTAGATTATTATATAGGTTCAGCCTCTACAAATAGATTTTATGCTAGATTCTCTAATCATTTACTTTATTTACGAGGTAGTAAAATTTTAAAGTTAGCAATTAAAAATTATAAATTATCTCAGTTTGCTTTTATTATATTGGAATTATTTCCAGAAATAGTGACTAAGGAAACCAATAAGAAATTAATAGATTTAGAGGATTTTTATTTAAAATCTTTCTTACCTAATTATAATATTTTAACTGAAGCCGGTTCTAGTTTTGGATATAAACATACTGAAATTTCACGTTTAAAGATGAAAACTAACTATAATCTAGAACGACGTTTAAGAATAGGAAATTTAAATAAAGGAAAGAATTTATCTAATGAAACTAAAGAAAAAATAAGACAAAAAGATTTAACTAGAGATAAAGTGAATAATTTAGAAAAAAATCAATTAAATATGAAAAAGAACTCTAAATCTATTATAATTTATAACCTTGATAGAACTATATTTGGGGAATTTTTTAGTATAGTAGAAGCTGCTAGTATTTTAGGTTGTGCTGAAAAAACAATAAGAAGAGCTTTAAAAACAGAAAAAAAGATATTAAAAAGACGGTGGATTGTAGAATATAATTAATATTTTAATTTAGATTATAGTCCCACAAGTTTAAATTTTTATGCAACTTCTGGAAGAAAATAAAAATAAAGTGGAATAATCCGACAGGATTATTGCCCAAATAATTTAAATTTCTGCTCCGCGGAGCGTGAAACGTTATTAGGGTGGCAATATTAGTGAAAACGATCAAAAGATTTTTATTTTAAATTTTATTTCTATCAGAGATCGTCGGTCATCTAGAGGATCGCGACAGACTGGGTCACTAATGGGTGGCTGAAATGCTGCTTAATGTACAGTCGAAACTTTTAGTTAAATTAATTTAATTAATAGAGTATACGAATTCAAAGGTATTCTAGCTTTTTATGTAATGTTTATTTATTAGTATAAAGTAAGTTGGTATGTTTTACCTTATGGTCAAATGTCTTTATGGGGTGCAACCGTAATTACAAATTTATTATCTGCTATCCCAATATTTGGACAAGATATAGTTGAATTAATTTATGCCTCAAATTTTTTTACTTGCTTTGGTAGTGAAATTCTTATTCTAACTTTATCTTCTTGTGTTATTTCATCCGTGCGTACTAACTCCGGAGGTGCTGTAGTAAAAGAAGAAAATGAAAGAATTTTACAAGTTTTAGCAACAGTGGGTACAGTAAGTAAACATGCATTAAAAAAGGGGAAAATAATAAGATTAGATAAAAAAGATTACCTTTCAATTCCTTATCAATTTATCTCTTTTTTAGTAGGATTAATAGACGGAGATGGCTATATTCAAATAACTAAAACAACAAAAGGATTTATAGCTATAAAATTGATCATTGGTTTAAGTTTAGAAGATATCTCTACTCTAGAGTATATTTATTCTATATTGAAATTAGGAAAAATAAGAATAAACCGAGATCTTAAAAGCCCAGATTGTAGATTAACAATCAATAAAACAGATTTACAAGAAGTTCTTTTTCCTTTATTAATACATCATGATATATTTTTTATAACTGAAACTAGAAGAGCTCAATTTGATAGAGCTATGTTTATCTTTAAAAATGATATAAAACTTTATGAGCAAATATCAAATAATAAAGAAATTCCTACAATATTTAAATTACCTGAAACACCTTCAGATTATCTTAAATTAAATTTCTTTAAAAATTGGTTAGTTGGTTTTACAAACGCCGAAGGTTCTTTTTTAATTAAAAATAATAATGATGGATGTTTTCAATTAAAAAAAAGAATTCATGTTCAGTTATTTGAAACCTTTAAATTGTTATTTAAAACTAATAGAAAAATTTCTATTGAAAAAAATAAGTATGCTCAATTCTCTGTCTGCTCTAAATTAGAGATACAAACAGTAATTTATTTATTTTCCTTTTCTGGAACACATCCTTTAATCGGATTAAAAAGTATTGAATACTTTAAATGGTTAAATAAATTACGAAATAGTTATCGTTACAGAAATATTCATTTTCCTGAATAATCCATTTTACTTACTTTAACTTTTAGAAATTTGTCGGCAAATATGAATTGGTTCCTTAAAATAGTAATGTTTTAGAGGCAAATGGGGAGAATTGCAAGAACATCTTAATTATTTCCACCTTAATTTAGATTACTTGCAGCGGAGCTTAACTCGGTATTATAACAAATAAAAATAAAAAATAACCCTCTCTCTAGTAGATTAGTTTAAAGTTAATGCTTGTCCATTAAATGAGAGTAGGGGATAGGGTTAAGAACGTTCAACGACTAATGAGTGAGTAATACCAACAATAAGCTCGACACGAGAACCCCACATCCAAAATTAAACAATTAATAATTTTATTTGGATGAAGACATAGTCTAAACATCGAGAATCGATGAAGATAGAGATTAAATACTCTATCAAAATTCATTTGTAATTTGGGGTGGATTTAGTGTAAGTAATGCTACATTAAATAGATTTTTTTCTTTACATTATTTATTACCATTTTTATTAGCAGCTTTAGCTGTTTCTCATTTAATTGCTTTACATGTACATGGTTCTAATAATCCTAATGGGGTAACATCAAATGGGGATAGAATAGCAATGCATCCTTATTTCATCTTTAAAGATTTAGTAACTATTTTTGCTTTCTTTTTAGTATTATCTATAATAGTTTTCTTTTATCCTAATTTATTAGGTCAAATTATGTGGCCTTATATAATATTTTTAATAGTAAATATTATATTTAAATGTGCTATATGCTGGAAGAATATACTAAATTTTCTTAAATTAAATCTAGTTAAAATTTATAATAAAACTATAAATGTAAGTGGTTTATTAATAATACAAATTTTTCGTGAATATATTAAAAGAAAATTAAATCCCGTTATAGTAAAATATTATTATAAAATATTTAATCAGCAAATAACCAAAATAATAATTAATTTTTATAATTCTTTAGCAAAGAAGAGTTATTTTTTTGTAAGATTTTTCTTATTATGAGTAGGAATTTCAGAGACTTTACGCACAAATATAAATTATTTCTTAAATTATCTAATTGCCCTCCTTATCCTATTTAAGTATAATTTGTGGATAAGAGACTACTTCTATTTTGCTTTAGCTAGTATATGAAGTAAAACTGCTAATATTATTGCTTCTTTACCTTATAGAAAAGATAATACTTTACTTTCCCTAACAGCTAATGCTCTTATTAATATAAGCTTAATTAGTTTTAGAGGTACAAGAGATTATATTAATAATTTTAATAATTTAAATAATTCAAGTATAAAGCAAAAAGTAATCACCAAAACTATAAATACAAAGTTAATAAATAGTATAAGTCCTATTTCTACCTACATTGAAAAAGGGCAAGAGTCTCTCTTCTATCTGTCCTTAGAGGAAAAAAATTTAAATGAAAAATCAAAAGTCATAAAAATAGAAAATATATTAGATAATCATAATAATGAAATAACTTTAAAATTTAGAGAATGGTTCGCAGGTTTAACGGATGGAGATGGATATATATATATTAATAAAGAAGGACGAGTAGGTTATGATTTAACCTTACCTACAACTGATGAGAAAGTTTTACGGATAATTCAAAATAAATTTGGTGGTAATGTACATGCTAGAGGGGGATATAAAGCTGTACGTTATAGAACTCAAAATAGATTATCTTTATATAAAATAATTCACTGTTTAAATGGCTTAGTATTAAATAATATTAGATTAGTCCAATTACATAAAGCTTGTTTAGCTTTAAATATACCTATCCAAGAACCTATATATCCAGATATTAATTCAGCTTATATTAGTGGTTTACTAGACGCCGAGGGTCAAATAAATATTTATAAATCTTTTTACAATTTAACCTATAGATATCAATTAACTTTGGCTATCTCTAATAAAAGTCGTTGTAATATTGAATTTCTCTTAAAAGTCCTGGGAGGTCAAATATATTTTGATAAATCTTTAAATGGTTATTATAAATGGGTAGCTAATTCTAAATTATTACATAAAAAATTATATGATTATTTTCTAAAATTTCCACCTAAAACTATAAAAAGCAATAGAACATTTCTAATTAAAGAATTTCATGAATTAAATTCTTTAAAAGCTTATTTAGCTACTGATAAGAGCACTATGAAATATAAAATGTGGCATAATTTTTTAAATAGATGGGATAATAAAAATTAGGTAATTTATGAAATTAAATTTTAATTAATTCGTTTAATTAAAAGACAATTTATAATCAATACTATTAATTTAAGATTATTTAAAGTTTTTATATAAGATATAGTCCAACCTTCATTAATAATTTATTAATTAAATAGTTTTTAACATTTAGCTTTAGTTTTAAATCTTTACTTTTAACTATTATTAAGATATTTCCTTGTGGTTTCTTATTAATAATAAAAATATTTATTTTTTAATAATTCTTAATTTATATATTTAAGTTTTACTTATTTTTGAAGAGCACTCTGATAATTATATCCCAGCTAATCCTATGGTTACTCCAGCTTCTATTGTACCTGAATGATATTTATTACCATTTTATGCTATTTTAAGATCTATTCCTAATAAATTATTAGGAGTATTAGCAATGTTTGGTTCTTTATTAATATTATTAATATTACCAATAACAGATTTATCTAGAATAAGAGGGAATAAATTTAGACCTCTTATGAAATTAGCTTTTTGGTTCTTTGTACTAGATTTTTTAATTTTAATGTGGATTGGTTCTCAACATCCTGAAACTCCTTATTTAGAAATTGGTCAATTATCTACTGGATTTTATTTTGCTTGGTTCTTAATTATTGTACCCTTTATTGGAATAATAGAAAATACTCTAAATGATCTAGCTACTTTAAAAAAATAAATACTAAATCTTAAAAAGTTGAATAATTAACCCCCCGATCTTAAATTTTATTATAAATTTATAATTATAGTATAGCTTAAATAATTTATGTCTTTTATTCTTTAGAAATAATTTATTACATTTATTCTTTAGAAATAATAATAAAGTTTCTAAAAACTTAATATTTAATAAGTTTTTTATAATTGTTTAATTTTTAATACTTCTTTAGTATTATGGTTTTCTAAAGAATATTAAGAATTTATAGTTTTCTAGTGAATCTTAATAAAATTATTCTAGATGCGGTTTAAGAATCATTAAATTAATCTTTGATGAAGAATATTCATATTCTTTAGAGGAATACTTAATTAATTCTTTAAAGTCTTAAATTTATAATTTAATACTATAATTTAATTGGGATTTACAATTTTGTAAATAAAGGAACAATTTGATTTTAAAAATATTAAAATTATTTTTAAAGAGTTAATCTAAAAGATTTAAGGAAAAAGAATAATTTTTAATTCTTAATAAAATAAGTTATGCTTTTAAGTAAAGAAATTAAACAAGAATAAAAGAAAATTCTTTAATTTATAATACCGAATAAATTATTAAGTAAATAATAGATAAAAAATTTAAATTTCTATTTTAAATACAATTTAGAAAAGTTAATTGTTTTATAAGCGGAGTTGTATTTTTACTTTTTAATTCTTTAAATGTGAAAGAAGTGCATCATTTTTAATAATTGTAGAAGTGTTAAAGAAAAAATAAGTAAAACAATTTTATACTTTCTTAGACTATAAATTAAATAAAAATAAGAACTATTTAGAGTTAAAATAAATAAAATAAATTACAATGTTCTATAAGTAGAATTAATTTATCTAAATTGAATGATATTAAAATATATAAAAGAGTGATAGTATTTTGTAATAAATATTATCGCAGCCTCTTAAGATATTAAAAGGTCTATGATAAAATATTGTTAAAAAATATTCTCATAGCTTTTTAACAAATTAAAAGGTTTAAAGCTAAAATTTTGAAGATTTTATATCTGATCTTTTTTAGCATAGTGCTAAAAATATTGAAGCTTTTAAAGCCGATTTATTTCTTAGCACGATAGCAGACTTAAATATTAATTGACTAAACAATTATTAGGTCTCATTAAAAAAACAAAGTCCTCTTATTTATTAAAACCATGTATTGTTTTTATAGAATATATTTTTAGTTTTTAATTTTGTTTTAATAAATTAAGAAATCTCCAATATCTCATTTATAATATAGGTTTAGTTACTATATAGGCTGATTAATATCAGTAGGGATAGCTCTTAAAAGTGAAGAGACATTATGTATAAAAAAAAAGAAATCATGTTATGCCACAATTATCACCTTTATTTTTTCTTAATCAATATATTTATGCTTTTTTCATCTTATTGTCTATTATTTATTTATTTTCCATGTATGTATTGCCTTATTTTACATTACTTCAAGTTACTAGAGTTTATATTACAAAATTGAGTAGCCTTAAACAAAGAAATTCCAAATAATCTACTGAATTATGATTCTATAGTGGAATATTTTACAATAAAAATGAATTTAATTTTAGAAAATATTTCCTTAACTTTCGTATTAAATCTTAAATTATGAATAATAGTAATTTTAATATTATTACACATTTTTTTAGTATTTTTCCCTTCTTACTTTGTAAAGAGTAAGTATGGTTCTAAGAATATTCAATGTAAAGAGTCAGGCTTTGGAATTGGTTCTACTTTTAAAAAATTAAAAGCACTAGGTATTATTACCTATTTTAAGGAAAAAAGAAGAAGAAAACAAGAAGAAATGCTTCTTGAGATGGAAAGAAGAAGACGAGTACTTGCAGAAATAAGACTTTACAATGGTGAATATAATGTTTGTTATATTGTTCGAAATGAACCTGATTATCTTGAATCTTGAAATAATAATATTCCTTCTAATGAATTACGGGCTTATGGTCTTTATGGCAACCCTCATTCTATATCTTCTTTCTCTTTCCCTACTACAGCTTCTAATAATTCTTTACCTTCTTTAGCTGGACCACCTAATTCAATGGAAAGTGTTAATGTATTAAGTAGTTTAAGTACTAATCCTAGATTTTCTCTAAGTACAAGAACAAGAACAAATACAAATTCAAGTATATATGATACTCCTAGTATAGTGAACAATCTTAATTATAATTCTAGTGCTGCAACTTCCTATACTCAAGGTTTACCAGAGGATCAATTATTTGATGATAATGATTCTGTTAATTCTAATACATCAGCAGTTGTATTTGCACATCCAAATGTCTCTGGAGATAGTATAGAAAATACAGATATTAACGGATTAGAAAGTAATGCAATGTTTCCATTTGGAGAATTATTTGTATTAGGTTTCGAATCTTTAAGTATATTTTGTCAAACAATAGTTTTACTTGTAATGGTAAAAGCTGTATTAATCTCAGCTTTATTGAATTTGATATTTATTTTTTATGGAAACTATATTTTAAATAAATTTAAAATTGAAAATAGATTTCCTAAATTAGCTAAATTTATTAAACTACGAACTACTTTTGTAAGATATATTGTATACTATAATTGCTTTTGCTTTTTAGGTGCATTATTTACTGGAATCGATATTTTCATGGATTTTTCTTTAATTTAATCCATTTTAGCCCCCCTTTGATTTTTAAACAAATTTTTATATCTAAAGGTTAGAATTAGATTGGAAAAAAGATTACAAAAGTCTTTTTTTAGTGTATAACTATAACATTTCCTCAGATTAATTCATTAAATTTCATAAAATACTTTAAAGTTCAGTAATGAAATTAATAATAAGCTAAATTTTATAATTTAGCTTATTAAATTCAATCAATTTAAACAAATATAAAATTTTAATTTATAAATTACTATTTGGCTTGAGCATTTTATAATTTATCTCGAATATATATTAGTTATGTACTAATCCTAAGGTTCGAATCCTTTACTTTTTAGATTATATCCTCACTCCTTTCCCTTTTAGTCTTAAAAAAGTAAACCTAAAGATATAAGAATATACTCAAAGATAACACTTAAATATCAGAAAAATGCTAGATAAGATACTTTTTTTAGATTCAACACTTTTATAGGTTTAATGAATTACAAAGCGATAGCGATCCGCGGAGCTGCTACGTGCTCCGCAGTTAGAAAGTATGATAGAAAATCCTTTTAAAATAATACTTAAAAAATAAAATTCATTACTTGGATTCTAAATAAAGTCTTCAATAAGATTTATAAGACTATTAATCTGCTCTTTTAATTTTAAAAGTTTATATAGTTTTATTAAGCTTTAAAGTATATATTTATAGTTAGCTGCTAAAAATTTAATTTTAATAAATATATAAAATGAAGGTAAATAAAAACAAAATATTATAAATTTTCAAGGAGTGTGGGTATATTTTGTTAGGCCTTTTAGAATTATTATTTAAATCTTCTCAAATTTCCTATAATAAAAATAAACAAAAATACTTTAGACTTTCTGTATTTTATAGTTTTAATTATAGGCTTTAGATATTTGTAGATATTGGAGATTATAAGAGAGATTGCAGCTAGACTAAGTTAAGGAGTGTACAAAATAAGACTATAAATTCTTTAATTAAAGAGTAGTAAAAATTTTAATATGAGTTTGAAGATATAGAATAAATATGTAAAAATACTAATGTTTTTGCTTATAAAATATTGGACTACAATATTTAATGATGCTCCAGAGCCTTGGCAATTAGGGTTTCAAGATACAGCTAGTCCAAGTTTTACAGGGTTAGTAACATTACACAATACTATAGGTTTTTATTTAATAGTAATAAGTTTTGGAGTATTTTGGATATTATTTTCATCTATTTATTATTATAATTCAAGAAGAAATAGTATTTCTCATAAATATTTAACACATGGAACAGTATTAGAATTAATATGAACAATTACTCCAGCTTTCATTTTAATAGCTATAGCTTTTCCATCTTTCACTTTATTATATTTAATGGATGAGGTAATATCTCCAACTTTAACTATTAAAGTTATAGGACATCAATGATACTGGTCTTATGAATATTCTGATTTTATTACAGATAATGGATATTCTTTAGATTTTGATTCTTATATGATACCTGAAACTGATTTAGAATTAGGTCAATTTAGATTATTAGATGTAGATAATAAATTAATAATTCCTGTTGATTGTCATATTAGATTAATTATTACAGGTTCTGATGTAATCCATTCTTTTGCTGTGCCTTCTTTAGGGTTGAAATTAGATGCTGTTCCAGGTAGATTAAATCAAGTCTCTTTATTAGCAGAAAGAGAAGGAACTTTCTATGGTCAATGTTCAGAGATTTGTGGAGTATGGCATGGATTTATGCCTATAGTAGTAGAAGCTGTATCTTCACCAGATTTTTTACTTTGAATAGAATCAGCATCTAAATAAAAGAGAATAATCTAAATTTAAATAAAATTAAAAAGTATATGAATATTTAAGGAGTGGCTCCGTCTATAAAAGAAATTTAAAAATATTAACCACATAAGTGATAGTTTTGTGCTAGAAATAGAAATTTCTTATAATTTCTTTACAAGAAATGTAAATAGAAAATTTATATAAATTAAATTTAGTCCCTCCTTCATTAATTAAAATAAAAGAATGGTATTATTAGTCTTTATTTATATAATACAAGGTTCAGTATATAATAATAAAAAGAAATAAATAAAATAAGTTTAAACTCTACTTGATCTTAAACTTTAAATATTTAGACTTTAATTTTTTATACTATTACTAATTTAACATTCTTTTATTTTCCCTTAAAGATAATAGGCATTAAGTAAAGCGCTAGAAAATAAAAGATAAGTTGAACATAGCTTTATCCCCCCTCCTATTAAGGGGGAAAGTATAGAGGTAAAACTGCAGTCTAATAAAATAAAAATATCTAATAGGATATAATATAATAATTTAAAATTTTCTAAAATTTAAATTCGTAGACTAAGCGATTATTTTAAAAATAAAATTAATACAAATCTTAAATAAATAAAAGAAGACAATTTTAAATTTAAGAATAAGGTAAACAAAATATCTTAATATTTTTAATATAAAGATTATGATTAGGGGGAAATCTGATAATGGTAATCATTTGTACTTGCACTACAAAAATGGTAGTTCGAATCTATCTTTCTCCATTTCTAAATAAATTTTATCTTTTATTTTTAGAAGAAGTACTTAGTGTTTCCTTGCTATTCTTTCATTAAATAGGGAAAATAAACTAATAAGCGCTACAGCGCTAGTAAAATAAATCTCCACTCAAATAACAAGGTACTATTAAAAAAACTTTACAAAATAAAGTAGTAAAGAGTAGGTACTCTAGAAAAGGTTAAAATTAAAAAATCTAAGGATAATAAAAAATAAACCTCAAATCTTTTACTGTAGTATATAATTTTCATTACTTCTTTGTTTTAAAATTAGATTAAGCAAATGTCCAATATGTTTAAATTAACTGTTAGATTTATAAAAATAAAGACTAAATAATTAATAAAAATTTAATTCTAAATATACAAAAAATTAGTTTTATTTAACTTAAAGTAAAGAAAAATTGTAGAAGTAAAAATGTACAAGTAAAAATTGTACAGATAATAATGTAGAATAAAGAATGTACAAGGAAGAGTGTACAAAGTGGTAATAAAATTTACTATAGTAAGTCTAAAGATAAGGAGAAAAGACAAAAAAATGTTAACATTACTCTTGCTAATACCTATATTGGGTTCATTAATACTATTACCTATGTCAGAAGAAAGTAAAATATCTCAAGAAAAGATGAAAAAAATAGCATTATTAACCTCTTTAATAAATTTTTTTATCTCATTATTTCTTTGGTATGAATTTGATTCAAGTACTACACAATATCAATTTGTCTCAGAATATAATAGTTTAAGTATTTTTCACTTAAATTTTGGAATAGATGGGATATCTTTATATTTTGTATTATTGACAACATTTATAACACCCATATCTATACTTTCAAATTATAAAAATATAACTAGAAATATAAAATTTTTTTTAATTTCTTTTTTAATATTAGAAACTTTACAAATTAGTGCTTTTACTTCATTAGATTTATTGCTTTTCTATATATTTTTTGAAAGTGTATTACCGATATTATTTATACTTATAATAGTTTTTGGACATGGGAATGAGCGATTTAGATCTGCTTTTTTATTTTTTTTATATACTTTAGCGGGTAGTTTACCTATGTTATTATCAATATTAGTAATTTATAGTTATATAGGTTCAACTGATTTTCAATTAATTTCTTTATATGATATTAATTTAGAGACACAAAAATTTTTATGGTTAGGATTTTTTATTGCATTTGCAGTTAAAACTCCTTTATATCCTTTTATAATTTGGTTACCTAAAGCTCATGCTGATTCGCCTTTAGGAGGATCTATAATATTAGCAGCTACAATATTAAAATTAGCTACTTATGGGTATTTAAGAGTTTTAATTAATATATTACCTGATGCTACTAATTATTTTATGCCATTTATTCAAACTATTGCAATTATTACTATAATTTATGCTAGTTTATCTACTATTATTCAACAAGATACTAAAAGATTAATTGCTTATAGTAGTATTGCACATATGGGTGTAGTTGTTTTAGGTTTATTTAGTAATAGTATACAAGGGATAGAAGGAGCTATATTATTATCTCTTGGTCATGGTTTAGTATCTCCAGCTTTATTTATTTGTGTAGGAGGAATAGTATATGATAGAACAGGTAAAAGAATTATACAATATATTAGAGGATTAGCTACATATATGCCTGTTTTTACTATTTTATTTCTAATTTTTACTTTATGTAATACTGGTATTCCTTTATCCTTAAATTTCTTAGGAGAACAATTATCTTTAATTGGTATTTTTGAACAATCACCTTTAATATCCTTTTTAGGAGCAACTGGTATAGTATTATCTGCTTGTTATTCATTATTCTTGTATAATAGAATTTCTTATGGTAATCTTTCTCCTTCTTTACCTCCTATTAAAGATATTAATAGAAGAGAATTCTATCTTTTAATTAGTTTATTGATTCCTACAATATTACTAGGGATCTTTCCTAATGTAATGTTAACTTCTTTACATGCCTCTGTTTCTGCTTTATTATATATAGTATAAAATATCACTTAAGAATAAAAAAAGGTATACTATAAAAAATTATATAAGTATATATCTTAAAAGAATTACTTTAAATTTAAGTATAAAGTATTATTATTAAAATTTTAAAATTTATTTTATATATTATTTTTGAAGGAATCTTTGTTAAATTAAATTAATTTTTTAATGGAGTCTTTTTATTTTATTATAGAATAAATGTAAACCATTAAAATAGCATAAGTTGTGGTTTATCCCCCTAATTCTATTTTTATAAACTGATTATTTTTATAATCCTTTTTATAGAGGAATGTTGGAGATATTTTAAGATTGAGAATTATTTTTATACCTCTTAGTTTAAGGGCAGAACACCATTCTTCTAAAGTGGTAATTCTGGTTCGAATCCGGAAGAGGTAAAAGTTATAGATAAAATTAAGAAGTTGTAAAATTTAGAGTATAAACCCTCCGTAGCTCCTTTACTATAAGCTCCTGGATAAAATTAGTTAAGTAAAACCCCTTAGAATAAAATTTATATACTATATTCCTCAAAGACAAAATTAAAATTTAAAAAGGAAACCTACGAAAACTATTTCTATTTATAAAATAGTTTATATAATTGGTCGATAAAATAAAAATATTTCTTATAAAAAATAATAATATTTATAGTACTGGTAATTGGATTTAATTAAAAAAAATATTCTTTATATTTTAATTATTATCTCTTTTTATTAGTCTATTAATTTTTATTCTTTATTATAAAAATTAAATTAAATTTAACAAAGACTTAATTAAATATTTCTATACATTATAAATTATATTTTAAAAGAGGTCTATTGAATAGATTTAAATTATTAATTTTTGTTTATAGTAATTGCTTATAAAAATATAAAGTAGTATTCTTTATATTACTCTAATTTTTAATTTAAAGATGGAACGATAAAGTATACCTAATTTAATACAAATAAAGAAAGTAGTAAATAGAATTTCTTAAAATTTTAGTAGAAAATAATGAATTTAATATTTTCTTTTTCTAAATATAAATTAAAGTTTATAACTTATAAACAAAAATTAAAAATAACAAACTGACATCAAATTAAAAATTTTTAATTTTATACTTTATCTTATTTTACGATTATCTTTAGATCTTAAGTTTATATTGTTCTTAGATTTAAGGAGATAATTATTATTTAATTATTTATTCTTTAGTTTTTAGTGGAAAGCTTTAAATTAAGAATAGTTTTAAAAAATAAAGTAAAAATGAGCAGTATTAAATAAATAAATTAAAAATAATTTTAATATATAAGTGTATAAAAATGGCTGATATAATTTTAAATGATATTATAAATCAAATTAAATTAAAAAATAATCCTATTAAAGTTGAAAATGATAATAAATTGTTACCTTTATTTAAAGAACCCATAGAATCTAATAATGAAACATATATTCTTAAAAACCAAGATAATTCAAAATTAAATTATAATTTTAAAAGTTTAAAAATAAAAGTTAAAAAATCCTTTATAAATACAAGTGTGTCTTCTATTAATAAAGAGGATTCCTTAAATAATACTGAAATTAATCTCAATTTACTTTCAGATAAAGAAAAAGAAAATATTAAAATATTAAAAGAGTTTACTAATGATGATACAGTATCTTTATATTATTATATCTCTTTATTTATTAAATTGAAAAAATTGAACCTAATTAAAAAAAGAGTAGAAAGAACTGAGAATAAAAAAGTAATAGCTAAAGCATTTAAAAATAATTTTATTCAAATGAATTTAAAAAAAAGTATACCTTTAAAAAAATCATTAATTTTACTTAATCGTATATTAAATCTAAATCTTTTAAATAAGAAAATTAATTCTATTAATAACTCTTTAAATAATATTAAATTTAAATTCTATCTTAATAATAAATTAGATCTTAAGAATATTATTTGTAAACTCAATCTTTTATCTAATGAAATTGAGAATTTTGTTATTAATAAACCTTATTGCTCCATAAAGGACATAGAAAAAGAAAATTTCTCTTTTAATTCTAGTAAAAATTCTCAAATACCACAAACTATTAAAGAGTCTAATAATATTTTCAATGTACAAGAAAATATTATTTCTTTAGTTGATTCAAATTTTTATAATTATAAGAAATCTTTAGAGAATTTAAATAAAAAGAAAATTGAACATACAGTTTTAGCTATTTTAAAGTCTAAATTATTAAAATTTAATTTTTATAAGGATTCTGTTACTGTTAATTCTAATCCTATGAAATATTTAAGTTTCATTAAAAGGAAGAATACTACTTGTTCTCCAATTATAGCTTCACAGAGTAATTACTTGGATTTAAAAGAACAAGGAAAAATAGAATGAAATAAAAATACTTTTTTAAAAAAATCAGAAATTTCTATCTTACAAACAGAAAATGATAATCGGATAAGAAAATTTTTATTTAATATGAGAGTTATTTTTATGGCTAGATCACAAAAAAATATGCATAAAGTTGTTAATTATTCTCTAAAAAATTTTGATTCGGGAGCTGTTACAAAATCTAATTTAGTTTATGATGAAGCTTATAAATTATTACAAAGTGTATTTAAATCAATGTATTGTTATATAAGTAAACCTATTTTTAAAATTACAACTAATAAAATTAGAATACAATTATTTTATTATTTAAATATACCCTCACCTCTTAAATATAAATGGTTTGCTTTAAATCATATAATTAAAAAAAAACTAAAATCTAAAACTATAAATACAAAAAATGGAACTATTATTAGATCTTATAAATATAAAGTAATATTAAAAAAAATAAGACATAAAAAAAAAGTGTTTATTTATCCTTTAAAATTTTTTAATAGAAGAAAGTCTATTTTAAAAACAAATAGACTATTTTTCATTGATAAATTTTTTAATTTAAATAATCAAAATTTAGCTTTTATTTTCCCTTGTAAATTTAAAATATTATTAAATATTTTAAGTCAATTCTTTAAAAAACATGTTGAATTAGAATTAATTAGACTACACCATCCTCAATTAGATAGTAATATATTAGCTACATTCTTAGCTTATATCGCTTCATATAAAAATATACATAGAAGTGTATTTAATATTTTTAGAAAAAAATATAGTGTTAAGAAAATTAATTTTAAATTTAAACCTCATTTTAAAAATATACCTTCTTTCTTATCTGGCTTTAATATTAAACTAGCAGGTAGACTTATTAGAGGACCTGTAGCTTCTAGAGTTAAAACTTATTTATTCTCTAAAGGAGCTAATTCTCCAGGTAAAGTTAATGTATCTGATACGGCAAGAGTGACTAAAAAAAGTAAAAGAGGAACCTTTTCTTTAACTGTGAAATCTTCACATAATTTCTATTAAGAAAACTAAATCTTCTTAACTATATTTTTCCTTATTATTTTATTTTTATCCCCCACAATTATACTTTAATTTTAATACTCTTTAAATTTAACTACTCTTAATTAATTATAAAATAAAAATTAACTACTCTTAATTCCCATTATTTTTAAAATAATCTCTTTTTTTTTATGTCTTATTTTAAATTTTATAGTTTTTCTAATAAAAGAGAAATAAAAATTAGAATATAAATAATTTAAAATATAATAATAAGAAAATTTTTATTTAATCTTATAAAGCTGAGATAGTTTAAGTGGGTAAAACATACTCCTCATGAGGGTAATTTAAAGGTTCGAGGCCTTTTTTCGGCTATATACTCATTTAATTTAATAACAATCAAACTAAAGTAATTTGTTCTAATATTTTATATTTAAAATTTAATTGATACTTTTATTATTGAATATTTTTTATAAATTTACTTTAACTATAGGCGTTGTAAAGGTTGAAGGCAGTATTGTATAGTTTAGATAGTATAAACTTTAATTTGGGGGGAAAACAAAAGAAATAATTTTAAATTTATATCTAATTATTAAATATAAAATATAAGGATAGTCTTATGTAGTTTTACTACAAACATAAAAACGCAGCATTTATTACCAGTTTCAACAATGAAAATAAAAAAAAAAAGAAATGAATTTCTCAATATTATTATTTTTGATAGGTATTTTAGGTTTTATCTTAAATAGAAAAAATATTATCTTGATGATTATTGCTATAGAGATAATGTTATTAGCAGTTACTTTATTAGTTTTAATAAGTTCAGTTGCTTTTGATGATAGCATAGGACAAAATTTTAGTATTTATATAATATCAATAGCTGGAGCAGAATCAGTAATAGGATTAAGTATATTAGTATCATATTATCGTTTAAGAAGGACAATATCAATTACAACATAATGTATTTAACTATAATATTTTTACCTTTAATAGGTTCATTTATTTCTGGTTTTTTAGGTAGAAAAATAGGAGTTACAGGATCACATTTAATAACTTGTATAAGTTTAATAATCACTTCAATTTTAATTACAATAGCATTTTATGAAGTAGGTATATGTGGTTCTATTGTTAATATAAATTTAGGTACATGGTTAGAATCAGAACGTTTACATTTATCTTGGGAATTTACTTTTGATCAATTAACAGTATCTTTAGGTTTAGCAGTTATATATTGTTCAACTTTAATACATATATATACTGTAGATTATTTATCCTCAGATCCTCATAATCAAAGATTTTTTTCCTATTTATCAGCTTTTACAGCCGGAATGTTAATATTAATATGTGGAGGAAATTTTTTAGTAATGTTTGTAGGTTGAGAAGCGATAGGTTTAGTTTCTTATTTATTAATCAATTTTTATTTTTCTAGAATTCAAGCTAATAAATCAGCAATGTTAGCTTTTACAATGAATAGAACTGGAGATATGTTATTAAGTATAAGTTTTTTTGCTATCTTTATCTTATTTGGTAGTTTAAATTATAATCAAGTGTTTTCATTAGTACCTTTTATGAATGAAACAACAATTACTATAATTTCTTTATTATTATTAGGAGGTGCTTTAGCTAAAAGTGCTAATATACCCTTACATTCCTGGTTACCAGGAAGTATGGAAGCACCTACTCCTGTAAGTGCCTTACTTCATGCGGCAACTTTAGTAACAGCAGGGGTGTATTTATTATTACGATGTTCACCAATATTAGAATATAGTCCTACTTCTTTATTATTAATAACTTTAATAGGTTCAAGTACAGCCTTTTTTGCAGCAACATCAGGTTTATTACAAAATGATTTAAAAAGAATAATAGCTTTTAGTACAATAAGTCAATTAGGTTATATGATGTTATGTATAGGATTAAGTCAATATAATGTAGCTTTAATGCATACAGTAAATCATGCTTTTTTTAAAGCTTTATTATTTTTAGGAGCAGGTCAAGTAATACATTCTTTACAAGATCAACAAGATATTAGAAGAATGGGTGGATTAATTAAATTGTTACCTTTTATTTATTCAGTTATGTTAACTGGTTCTTTAAGTTTATTAGCTACTCCCTATTTAACAGGTTTTTATAGTAAAGATTTAATTTTAGAATTAGCTTATGGTCAATATAGTTTTAGTGGAATGTATGCTTACATATTAGGGACTATAACAGCAGGAATAACAGCCTTTTATAGTTTTAGATTAATAAGTCTAGTATTCTTAACTTATCCTAATGCAAATAAAAATTCTTATTTAAATATTCATGAAGCGAATTCATTGGTAATATTTTCATTATTAATCTTAGCTTTATTTAGTATATTTTTTGGTTATATTACAAGTGATTTATTTGTAGGAATAGGATCAGATTTTTTTGGAAATTCTTTATTTATTAAACCTAATAATATAAGTCTAATTGAAAGTGAATTTTCTTTACCTCTAATAATAAAATTATTACCAGCTATATTAAGTTTTATAGGTGCTATGAGTGCTTTATATTTATATCACTTACAACCTAAATTACTTATAAATTTAACAAATTATAATCTAATTAGAAAAATTTATACTTTCTTAAATGGAAAATATTATTTTGATATTTTATATAATCATTATTTTATATCAAAAGGATTTATTATATCATATTCAATATCTAAAGAAATTGATAGAGGTGCTATTGAATTATTAGGACCTTATGGATTATCTAATAGTTTTTATAATACTGGAAAAAATATAGCTAAATTAGATACTGGAATAATTACAACATATTCTTTATATATTACAATTGGTTTATTATCTTTATTATTTATAATATTTGCTCCTATTTTAGTAGATAATTCTCTGTTATCTGAAATTAGAATAATAATCATATATTTTACTGCTTTAGTATTTATTTTAAATAGTAAATCTAATAATAAATAAAACTTAAGGTTTATTTATTAGATTCTTGTGTCATTTTAGAATTTAAACCAATTTTTAATTGTATTTTTTACTCCTTTTGTGTAGAATTTATTTTTTATTATATATGCTTGGTTCTTTAGATCTATCTAATAAATTATATTAATAATTAATAATATAATTTGTTATATATTTTTAGGGTAATAGTTATTGATTTCTTTTTAAGATTTTATAATTATTTATTGTTAAAGTGATGATGATAATTTAAAAAGAAATAGTTATTATAATAGGAATAATAATTACTAACTATAGGAATAGTAAAAATAACTAACTATAGGAATAGTAATTATAATAATATTTAAGATAGTAATATTCTGATACCTCTAAAGATAATTTTTTAAATAAAGAAGAATATTTTTTATATTAAAAAGATGCATTAAATAAAGAAAAATTAGAAAAGACTATACATATCGATATATTGGTTCTACCTAGTTTAGGAGAATATGTCTAGGTAGAACTATAGAGACTGCTTTAAGAAAAATATAATATATTTCCCTCAGAGAGTGGCATTGGCAATAAGATCAGCCGCTTAAATAACTATAATTTATAGAGCATCTGTTGGACTAGCATGAGCTAAATATAAAATTATTACTTCAAGAAATAGTATAGGTAATAATGTTAAAGAATCAGGTGATAAAATTGATCTTGTACTTAGTCCAGATGGGTCGCATTTGAGATAAGTGAATTAAGAAGTTCCTTAAAAATAAAAATAATACCAATGATAAATTAAATTTTATTCATTGATTGCTATATTATTAATATTATCTGCCCTATTTAGTAAATACTTTACTTCGTCTGTTCAAAGATTATTTAAAAATATTTTAAATTAGGTGATAAAATTTTTAATTCTCTAGGTAAATCGGATAAAATTTTAGGATATTATATACTTTACTATACTATTCATATTTGCTATCTCTATAACTTTTGCTATTTTAGATTCTTTTTAATAACTAATTAATTAAGAAGTATTTTAGAGGATTTAATAGAAGTACACAATCAAAGTAAAAAAGATTTTTATTTTTTATTTTTTTAAGGTGGAAATAAGAATAATTTTTTTAAGATTAAGCTGATTAACTTAGTAGTTTAGCAGTATTGCACTAAATAACTTTATTTAAAACTTTCTTCTGTATCAATAAAAAGGGTGCTTCCCATATAAAATTTAAGAAGGCTGTCTTGATTTTCATTACAAAGATAAATCTAGTAAGATTAAAATTTAAATAGTTCTGGAACATATAATAATTATAGAAAAAATTCTATAAATTGTAAAATTTAAATTTTCTTATAAGATTTTTAATATTACATTTTACTTCTTAACTTGTAGGATAAATTTTTATCTTAGAACTTAACCCCCCCCCTTTTTGCCTATTCTAAAATTACACAGCACTTTTAAAATTAAATCTATTTTTCATGAGATTAAGAACCTAATTCTTAAATTAAGGAAGGAAAAATAAACAAATAGAATTAGGATTGCATTAGGATATAAAAAAATATTATTAGTCATCTATTCTTTAATATCTAGAGTTATAAATTCTATTCTTTATCTTTTGATAGGCGGAGCCCATTTATAGTTATTTTTTGCTTTTTATCTCTATAGATTTAAAATATTTTATCTGGAAATTCAAGTTATATTATTAAGATTTTAGGATTTGTTTTATTAAGTAAAATTTATTTCGTTTTCTTTAATATGTATATTTTTTATAAGATTTGTTTTATTTTCTATTCTGATTGGCCTTCTCGGTATTAAAAGATTTAGCAAAAGATTTGCATTAAAAAGGTATAATAAATAAAAGAGAGTTAGTTATCTAACTCTGGGATTTATTTATTTTCCATTTATTCTAGTTAAATTTTAAATTAAGAATATAATAGTATAATATGATTGACTTAATTTAAGAATTAACTAAATTTAAGATATAAAGAAATCTAGTGAAAGTTCAGGGTTTATCATAGGTATATCATAAGAACAAGAGCAATTTTGTGGGTCAAAAAAGAGAGAATATTATGCATAACTATTAGAAAATTTAGTTTATATCTAAGACTTTAGTTTCTTTTTACTAATTTAAATTATATATAGTTCATGTGAGAGAGATATCCCTATACCTTAACCTATAATTATATTTAGAGTGAATTCAGTATTCTATTCTTTAATTATACTGTAAAGTATTAATAATAAAGATTTAAAAAGTTTATTTACAAAATCTGTCTTATAGATATTAATCTAACTCACCTTTAATTAAAGTTAAATTACTCCACAGAAAACTTTTTAATTGATTTTAAAAGATAAAGATGAAATTTTTCTTATTTTTATTTTATTCTGGAGACTCTTTAATTAACCCCCCGTTAATTATCAGTTATAATAGAGGATGAAGTCTTTAATTTGTAAAGTTTAAATTGCTTTGTGTAGAGTTTTAATAATGTATCAAATATGCAATTTACCTGAAATAGTTAGATAGGTAAAGATAGTCTAAAGCTAAAAAGATTAAGATAAAAGTATCGATGACAATATTGTTATAACATCAAAAATAATTTAAAGTATTTAAAAGGGGTTATTAAGTGAAAACAAGCAAATTTATACAAAAGGAGGTCTAGTACCAAAACGCTTCAAGATTAATATTTTTAATCCTATTTGAAATAAGCGATCCTAAGGTAAACCTTTTTAAATTTAACTTCCCGAAGTAAAACATTTCATTAGGGAAAGGAAAGGAAATCAACCGAGACTCCGAAAGTAATGGTGAGTGAAATCGGACTAGCCATAGAATAAAAAAATTTAAACTAATTAATTGGTGTATAATCAATTAATACCATAGAAGGTTAAAACATAAGTCCTGTAAAATTTTTAATAATCTAAGCCTTTGAATTAGTAATATACTAAATTCTAGGTCAAAAAAGTATGATGAGAGTAAACTTGTCGGAATATAGGGGAACCATCCTCTAAGGCTAAGTATTATAAATTTAGCGATAGTGAATAAGTACTGTAAAGGAAAGTTTGAAATAGCAGGTATGAAAACCTAAAAAAATAGAAAAAAAAATAAAAACTTTTTTCTAAATTAATAATTTAAATTTAATTAAAAAAATTAATAAATAGTAATATAAAACTAAATATTAAAATTAAAGTTATATTATTGGTGAAATAGATCAAAACTTAGTAACTCTATAAGCAGTCGAAAATCTTTTTTAAAGATTGACGGCGTACCTTTTGCATATTGCGACAACGAAGTCGTACATAATAATGTAGTGTAATACTACCAGGAATACTCTTTCCTGACTCTATCTAGACATGCGTCCGAAGTAATTTGGAGGTCTGAAGCTCTAGAAACAATGGCTTACCAGCTTAGAGTAAAGGGAGAACATGGTAAACGAAAGTGAAGATATGTCGAGGTTTCGTAAAAGGTGTGTCTATAAGGTTTAGCTAACTAGACATTTAGAGCAAGTTCAAGGCATCTATGCAGCTGAGACGGAGTTAACAAGCTCTACGGAATATAGTATCTACCTAAATTCTCATATAAATTGTGTTATGTACGGAACGTGGTAAGCCCAATAGTTTCTTACAATGAATTGTAAGAGGTCCGAAATAACGGAAATAAGGAAGTTGTGTTCCTCCGTAAATAAAGATATCGACTAGTGGGTATGGGAGAGGCTAAAAAGCAAACGTCCTATCATAATAGTAGGAATAGGATCTCTTGATCTACGCTGAAAGGCGGCAGACTTAGTCATCAGTGTCCTGACTTGAATAATTAAATATAAGAAATCAAAGTCATCAGCTCTGGCCAGAATCTGCATAAAAATAGAAAAATGGACACAGCAGTACTATCGCAAGATAGCAATGAAATCTCAAATAAAGAATTGTTATTAAGAAGGTGATTCGCAAGAATCCCAAGGTTTGAAATACGATGCTCCAAAACGCGGGCTAGCTATTATAATCTTGACAGGAGGCTCGAGCCGTGTGCTGGGAAACTCGCATGCACGGTTCCGAGGGGGGAAAGACTCGTGAGGGTCGGACCTACCCGGCATGGGTCAGCAAGTTAATAGGAGTAGCAAGGTTTAAAGCCTTAGCGAAAGCGACTAGACTATAAAAATAATAATATAGTGATGGGTAAGTTACTTTTATTAGACCCGAAGCCAGGTGATCTTACCAAGACCAGATTATAATAGATCGAACGGGTGAATGTTGCATAATTCTCCGATGAGTTTTGGTAAGCGGTGAAATGCCAATCTGACCTGGTGCTAGCTGGTTTTCTACCGAAACATATTTATGTATGCAGTCTACACAAAAATTTATGGGGGTACAGCAAGGCAATTCCCAACAAGATTAAGAAAAGTTAAAAAAATAATAAAATTTATCTAAATTTTATCTTAAAGGCGTTCAGGTTGCGGGGATCTAGAAAATCTTACCTTTGGAAGTGAATCTCGGAATAACATAAATTGATGGTAGATATTCAGACTACTCATGCTAAGTTGAGTAGTCAAGACGGAAACAGCCGAGAACACAGATCAAGGTCCCAAATGATTGTTAAGTGAAATTAAGGAAGTAGCAAACCGAATACAGCTGTGAAGTGAGCCTGGCAGTCGCTACTTATAATGAACGTTTGTAACAACGCATCAGCAGTTTAGCAAGTAGCACCAAAAATTTAACGGGTCTTAAACAATCAACCGATATCGTGTTGTTTACAAATAATAAACTAAATATAATAATTATATTTTTATAAATACTTAATTTATAAAAAACTTAATAAAAATTTTTTTATCTGTAAGCTAGGTAGTAGAACATTCAGTCTAACTTTTAATAAAACAGTGTTTCATTGTTTTTAAGAAACTGAAGAGAGAATGCTGACATGAGTAACGTAAAAAGAAGGTTTAATCCTTCTCGCCGAATACGAAAGGGTTGCAAATTGAAAGGTTAAACCATTTTGTGTTAATGCGGTCTCTAAGGACTATAGCAAAAGCTATGGCTGATGAGTATATAATAGAAAGTCCCCCAAAGGACCAGGAAAATAATATTTTAAGCTTTTTTCTAATTAATTAATTCAAATAAAAAATATTTTAACTAGATATTTAATAGAATTATAGTGGTTTTAAAAAAGGAACTTAACCTAATTAAAGAGAGATAGACTAAGTTTTTAAATTTAGTCTTTTTTAATCTTTAATATTTGCATTCTAAGTTAGTTTGCAAAAAAAGGATTTACTACCGTACCCTAAACCGACACAGGTTCGTAGGTAGAGAATACTAAGGCGTAGAGCTAAAAGTTGTAAAGGAACTCGGCAAGTTTTCCTCATAAGTTAGATGATAAGAGGAACCCTTAATTTAAATTATTTTTAATAAAGATTCATTGTATTAAATTTATTTCTGAATTATGGGTGACACAAAATCGGAGGCCCCGACTGTTTACTAAAAACACAACACAGTGCAATCATTAATATGAGAGTATACTGTGTGAAATTTGCCCAATGCCATTAATATAAAAGAGGTCATAGGAAACTGTGATTAATTTAAAATCTGGTTAATAGCGGTCTTAACTATGAGGATCCTAAGGTAGCGAAATAAATTGGCCATTAAATGTGGTCCGGTATCAATAATGTAACGATGGCCTCACTGTCTCTACAACTTGCTCAGTGAAATTGAATTACGCGTGCAGATGCGCGTTGCCTCCAGGGGGACGGGAAGACCCTATGCAGCTTTACTGTAGTTAGTCATCATGTGGATCTAGAACAATCTTAATTCCTGAGCAAATAGGGATGTCGAAGGACAAATATGAGAACCTTATGATTAAGATTGGGTTCATGTTTACCTGAAAGACTAAATAAAATAAGGGATAGTTGACTAATTGTCAGTTTGACTGGGGCGGTCGTCTTTAAAAAAGTATCAAAGTACATCCAAATATTTAAAAATATAAACAAATAAATAAAAATATCTTCGGATATTAATACAAAAAACTTTATTACTAAGAAATTTTCTCTATTTTTAACTTACTAAATATAGTAACTTTTTTAAATAAAGAAATATTTTAGTGGTTCAGTTACTTTTTTATTAGTTTTCTAATAATAGTTAATATTTATCCAATTTAATATCTATTTAAGGTATAGCTAGAAATTGAATGGAGATCAATCAACCAGTGAAGGGTTGCGCAGAGTTCAATGGCGGTAAGCATGCTTAACTGAAAGACAGAAAAGTCACACAGATACGTAAGTAGGGCATAGTGACCCCTCGCTATAGTATGGAATAGACGGGGATCAATTAATAAAAGTTACGCTAGGGATAACAGGCTGATAGCCGACGAGAGTACACATTGTCTCGGCTGATTGGCACCTCGATGTCGACTCATCCTATCCTCCGGGGGAAGCAGCTTGGAAGGGTTCGGCTGTTCGCCGATTAAAAGGGTACGTGAGTTGGGTTAGTATAACAAGTAATGACAGCGTAGTTTAAATAAATTATATTAATAAACATCGTAAATATTATATCTTAAAAGAGTGTAGAATTTAAATTATTCTATATGTTAGACACTATCTATTAATATTAAAATAAAATTTTGAGAAACAATGAGAATATTCTACCTAACAAACCTTCAGGAGATTATAATTGGATTAATGTTAGGTGACGGTCATATTTATAAAATTTCTATTTCTAGCAATAGTAGAATTTAAATGAGTTTTGGTAAAGATAGATAATTATTTGCTGAATGGGTAGGTGGTTTATTTAAAGACTATTCTAATACTGGGATAAAAAGTATTTTGGTTAACAAAAGCTTCTTTAACCTTAAATTTAAATATAGAATTAAAACTAGATCATTAGCTATATTTAAATTTTACCATGATATTTTTATCAGAAAAACAATGATACTTGGAAATACAATAAAGTAGTTCCATCCAATTTTTAAGATTTAAATAATCCTGTTGTTTTAGCTTATTGAATTATGTCTAATGTAAATTTCGAAATTTCGATAAATCAATAAATAGAGTTATAATTAATACAAATAGTTAATCAAAAATGGATGTAAAAAGATTAGCTGAATCTATTCAATCTAATTTAAATATTTCTGCACCAATGGAATTTAACTATAGGACTAAACAGCTATATAAAGTAAGAAAACTTTTAACTACTCATTTTGAACCAAGCATGTAATATAGACTTGGATAGTAATATAATTTTTGATACTACTAATATTACATAAATAGCCCCCTTTTTATAACTACATCATAGCTAATTATGACTTGAACATTGTTCGTAGGTTTGAAAGGAAAACTGGATTAATTGCAAGGAAAACTTTCTTTAATAAAGTTAATTTGCAGCCAAGCTTGTATAAAGTGAACAAAAGAATATATTTTGGTTTATCAAGAAGGTTCAACGACTAATAGGGGAGTTTCACTAACAATAAACCTGACACGAATATCCGGCATTAATGTTAAGGCAGTGCCTATTAATGATGACATAGTCTGAACAGTAGCGTAAGTTACTGAAATAGGGTTTAAATGGCTCTATGATAACATAATTGTTAATACGACGTGAGTCAGTATGGTCCCTATCTTCTGGAGGGATAATTAGTAAAAAGGGGCAGACCTTCTAGTACGAAAGGACCAATAGGCTGTGTTTCTCTAGTGTACCAATTGTTTGTAAAATGACTACAATATTTATAAAAAGTTTTTATTCTTTATGTATAATTTTACTGGCATAGTTGGGTAGCCACAAACATAATAGATAAAGGCTGAAAGCATATCAAGCAAGAATCTAACCCCTAGATACTAAAAAAATATACTTAAATTTTAACTTTAATATATTTAATTGAGAAATAGAACATTTCTAGATAGGCTGCAAATGTACTTACTGTAAAGTATTTAGTTTAGCAGTACTAATTTATAAAAAAACTTGATGTTAAAGGTTGTTATTTATTTAATATTTTTCATTTTATTAGTACTATTAAATTCATTAAAAGTTTTTATATTTAAGCTTTATAATATTTAAAGAGTTTTAAATTTTCTTTTAAATAGTATTAATATTTTTTTAATATGAGTCTAGAGAGTAGGTATATCTTATAATATAAGAATATTAGTATTATAAAGGTAAACAGAGCTATGTACTAGTTTAATTCTTTTCTATCTAGGATAATTTTTTTGAGGGGGAGTAATCTGATTGGTAGGATGTTTACTTTGGGTGTAAAATTTTGCATGTTCGACTCATGCCTCCCTCGATTGTATATTCTTATATATTTTAATCTTTTAAAGAAAAAGAAAGTAACAAATTGCGTAGCTGCCTATTTTTTAAGTTAAATTTTGGCTAAGTTGCATAGGTTTTAGAGTTTTATTATTATTTTAAGGTCTTATGGCTGAGTGGTTTAAGCGAAGTACTGTTAATACTTTTTACAGGGGTTCGAATCCTCTTAAGGCCTTTGGGAATGAAAGCCTTAAAAAAGATATACTTAGAAATTCTGCCTCAATCTGAAAAAAAAGATGAGTTTAAATTTCTTTCTGGTAATTTTAACTAATTTAGGAAAAAACCGTTACTTAGAAACATTAATATATAGTCTAATTATAGAAATAAAAATTAAAAATAAATTTAATTTATTAAATTCTTCAAAGAATATTTTATTTAGCAGAAACTTTATTCATACTACTGCTATTCTTTTTTCCGAAGTTATAAAAATTGAGGTGTTAAATAGAACATTTGATGAGACAATAAGATTAGGAAATGAAAGAATATCTAATTTAGAATTAATAAAATATAAAAAAGAAATTGTAGAAGAAGACTTAAATGAAATAAAATTAAAGTCCTACAAAGAAAGTTCTACTTGGTTTTTAGATGATGAAGGAAATGTTATAGACTATAATAAAACTATAGTTTTATTTCATGGTGTAAAATTAATCTCAAATTTTTTAGAGAAATGATATGAAAGGGATAATAATCTAATATCTGAAGTTAAATTAAGTGAATTACTTAAACCTTTTTAAAATAAAAATGAAGTAACTGTATTACAGTTATTTCATCATGTAGCGAATATATATAATAAAGATAAAGATAGTTTTAAAATATTAGTTGAAAATTTAACTAGTTATTCAGAAAAAGGGGATATAAATTATAATAATTTGAGTGATCTTTTTAATTATTATAAACCTTTGGGTAAATATGATGATATCAATTTAAAAGAAATAGCTTTATATTTAAAAGATTTAAAATGGAATTTATTAGTTAATAATTTAGAAATTACAGTTAATACTGTACCTTTAGTGATGAATTTTATTGGTTTTAATTTATTGTTGAGAAGTTATATGAAATATGTATATAATAGACCCTATGAACCTAATATAGATATAATACAAAAACGAAAACAAGACTTTATTAGAAATCGTAATTTAGGAGTATTTTTATTTTTAGGTGCTCCACTTACTTTATTTAATTTAAATAAATCGGCTATATCATATAAAGAAATGGGTTCTATAAATTTCTTTATACCTAATTCTACTGAATTAGAAACAACAAATAATAGTTCTAATATAATAAATAAAAATAGTAGTTTATTTTTAATATTGAGTAATTTAAAAAAAAAAATACCAAATTGAGTAAAACTATTTTTTAAATTAAATTTTTTAACTCTATTAGTATTAAAATTATTAGGTTTTAATAGTTTATTAGATGTTTTGATTAATATAAATTATTTAAAAATTTTTACTTATATTTCATGTTCTTTAGCAATTATTTATCAAATTTTTAATTTATATTTATTACATATATTTTCTCTTAAAAGTATTAAAATATCAGAAGTTTTACCAGAATTCCTTATAAATTGATTAAAAGAATTTGAAGAATTAAGTACAAGTAAAGAAACTATTAAAGAGTTTAAAAAAACTTGTTATATAGAAATAATAATATATATATTAATTATAATTATTTTAACTATTATAGTGTAACTTTTATAAAGTATTAGAATTTTCATAATAATTTTTATATTACAGTAAAAATAAAGGTTATTATAATTCTATATTTTATTTTATCCTTTATATAATTAGACACATAAAAACAACTTCTTGTTGGTCTTATTTTTTAGATTTTTAATAGTCTTATTTATAATATTTTTTATTTAGAGTTTAACCTCTTTTATATTTATTATATTAATAAATGTTTGTTTTAATTGAAATTAAATTATTAATCTTTATAAATAATTTATATCTTCTTATCTTTTCTTTTATTAAAAAGAAAACAAGATTTTTATCAAATTTTAATAAATATGTAGGTACAAGTATTTTAAGGATTATTAATTTCAATAGTTATAGTAGACAAATTTATAGTCCTCAATTAGAATATTTAAATATTAGGAAAAGTACCAGTGTTAAATTTAATCCAATGCTACCATAAGTATGCAAAAATTAAATGGTTAATAGTGAATTAATAATTAAATTAGAAGGAGGTTAGAATAAAATTAAGGAAATAGATCAACAATTATCATTTGTAAAATATAAAATAAGTGATTTGGATCCTATAATTAATAGTGGTAAGTTCATTAGTTATAAAAATATTGAGAATATCACTTCTATGAAAACACATTTCTATTATGAACTTTTAGAATTGAAAAGTACTAATAACAATCCTGTTTTAGTAATTCCAGATATTCTTTATAAATAATATTTATATTGCTTTCTTATCTGATTCTTTATAAATATAATAATTAAATTTTGTAGATCAGTTAAGTTTAAAAGAATTAGTAGCTTTATTAAATATACTTAGATAAGGTATGATATTAATAAGATTAGTCTCTATAACTATATTGTAAATTGGTAATTTCTTTTAATAAAATATAAAATATGATAAAAAAATATCCTAAAATATCTAAATATATTAAGTTTAAAAAATCATTAAATAAAGAACTTTTAATGTTCTATATGATTATGTTTTATATACTAGAAATAGTGTTTATAGTAATTAAGATAGTAATAATAGTGTTAAAAATATTTTATATAATAGTAATGGTGTTTAAAATAGTTAATATATATATTATTGTTAAAATATTTTATATAATATGTATTTGTTAAATTTATTGATCACTGCTATTATTTAAGAAATTTAAGTATAAACTTTAATCTTCTATTTTTAAATTATATATATTCTTTAGAATTAAAAATAGATTAAGCTAGTATTAATTTATAGGCTTTAATAATTTTTTTAATCCTAAAAAAACATTAAGAAAATTTAACAGCTATTCTTATATTTAAATATTTTTAGCGTCATCTTACCAAATTGTAACTTAATTTTATTATTTTTACTATATTAGATTTTTTAAATTAACTCAAAGTTCATGGCTTCGATTTAGTTTAATAAGTTGTAAATTAAAAATATTTTTATATTCATCATTTAATAACTATTTCTTTATTTGGCTTCAGTTTTCATTTGTATAAGATATACAAAGTTTAGGGAGGATATTTGACTAAACAATAATTATTAAAATTCATTTAAAAGAGTATTAAAGAATTTTTTAAACCTTTAATATGTTAGACGCTATCAATATAAATATAAAATATTTCTTTATGTTAGCTGCAGCAAAATACATTGGAGCAGGTTTAGCTTGTGCAGGTTTAATTGGAGCTGGAGTTGGAATTGGAACTGTTTTCGGTTCTTTAATAATCGCTACAGCGAGAAATCCTCAATTAAGAAGTCAATACTTTTCATATGCAATCTTAGGTTTTGCTTTAGCAGAAGCTACTGGATTATTCGCTTTAATGATGGCATTCTTATTACTTTACTCTTAGTATTAAGACTTCATTAAACTAAATTTCAATAGTGAAATTTATGATCCCCCCCTTAGAATTATAGAATAAAAATAAATAAATAATTATAAATAGAATAAATTTGATTAGGAATAAAAGAGATTTAAAATAAAAGTAAATATAAATTTATCTTAAAAAAAAGGAATAAATTATAGGGCCCTTAGCTTAATAGGTAGAGCACCTAATTGTCATTTAGGGTTGTTCCAGTTCAAATCTGGAAGGGCTCGATTTATATTTAAAGTTAAGTTCCAACGATGGCGTAGTAACATTAAAGATCAAGGGTTAAATTTACAATTTTAATTATTTCTTCGCATTGTGCGCTCCTTTGCTACGCAGGTGCCTCATAAAATAATTAAAAATCAAATATTCAAGTTTATACTTATACTAAGTGAAATTATTTTTTCATAAAACATAGCGAGTATAGTGAAGTGGTATCATTTCTACCTTCCAAGTAGGCTTCATCAGTTCGAATCTGATTACTCGTATTACTTTGTTATATTTTAAGTTGTATTACACTCTTTGAGAGTCAGGGAACTTCAAGTGCACAAATATAACAAAGATTTAGCGTAGGATATCAGTGTTAAAAATGAGTGGAAAAAATTCTTTTTAAATTAAAATTGTTCACTTTATAAATTACTAAGTTAATTTAATATTTAGTAAAATTTAGTTATATTTAGTAAATTTTTTTATATTTTATAATTAAATAGAGGTAGTCTATTAAAATAAAATAAATTCTACTGAGCGAACATGTTGAAATTTGGTAAACAATCTCCTCTTAAGCAGGAGTGGAAGTGATTCCTTAAGAGTTCGAGTCTCTTTGTTCGTAATAATTGGCTTCAAAGATAGTGTTAAAACATTTAAACCCTTAAAATTATAATAAATAACTCTAAAGGGAATTTTCCTCTTTAAAGAGTGTAATATAAAGGGCTAGTATCGCGATCTCCAAAATCGTTTGTAGGTGTTCGAATCACCTCGCTCTTGTCGGAGTAAATTTACTAAATATAATCTAATATTAAAAATATTTCTAAAAAAATTTAGTAAATTTAATAGTAATGCTTAATATTTTATATACAATTTTTTGGTATTAATTTTATAACTTTATTTTTATATGCTATGAAACGGTGATTATGAATTTGAAGCAGAACAATAGTTAATAAAGAAATAAAAAACAAATACTAGAAAAGATTAGAGTAAGTGTATTTAAATGTAAAAATTATAAAAAAACTTTAAAAAAAATTAATTTAAACCTTAAACTAGATAGGTAATGGAAAAGCAATAACTTATTACATTTAATATTTAAATTATAATTATTTAATATCCATATATATTTATGGGCTGCTGTGTAGCTGCAACGTTGCAGAAGAATAGATTTAATTGTATTACTCTATTAAAAAAATTATTAAACTATTACTTCGCTATGCGCTACGCAGGAATACAAAATAAAGTAAGTAGTCACATTTGTAAAATAAAAATTAGTTAATATTTGTCTTTTAATAATTTGAGTTTTATTTTTATACTTCAGAGTTATTAAAAAAATAAATTTTCTCTTAAGATAAGAAAATAGTTTAATAATAAAAAAAAAGAAATATTTAATAGAAAAGATTTATTATAATTTATATAAAAAAATAGATATAAAATATTTATAGCCCTAGAAGAAAAAAATTTTTATTTTAATTTTCTTGATTTAGATTTGATAAGTAGTACTATAATTAAAATTTATAATATTTTTAAGTAAGCAAAAATTTTTTTACACTTAAATACTTTAAGAATTTAACTAATTTATAACCTTAGACTAGCTCCATAGCACCTAAAATTTAACAGTTAAGGGGGGGGGGAGCGGTTCCGAAGGATATATCTAAATCCATATGAACGATTAAAAGTTAAAAAAGAAATAGGTAAAAATTAAGCTATAAATTTTAAAATAAACTAATAACTTTAAAATGGGAATAAATAATAAATTAATTTTAAATTTTCAAAAATTTCCTTTTCATTTAGTGGAACCTTCTCCTTGGCCAATATTAATGAGTTTTTCTCTGTTAAATTTAACAATAGGAGGAGTATTATATATGCATGGTTTTCCTTATGGAGGTTCGGTATTAATATTAGGTTTAATAATAACTTTATTTGGAATGGGGTTATGGTTTAGAGATGTTATAATAGAAGCTACTTATCAAGGTCATCATACAAAACAAGTACAAAAGGGTATAAATATAGGAATTATTTTATTTATAATTAGTGAAATTTTTGTATTCTTATCTGTATTTTGGGCTTATTTCCATTCTAGTTTAAGTCCTTCTATTGAAATTGGTGGTAATTGGCCTCCTTTAGGAATAATTGCATTAGAACCTTTTGGAATACCAATATTAAATACTTTTTTATTATTAAGTAGTGGAGCTTTTATTACTTATGGACATCATGCTATTTTAAATGGAAATAGAAAAGATGCTATTGATGGTCTAATATTTACTCTAATTTTAGCTGTAGTATTTACATTATTACAAGGATTTGAATACAGTAATGCTTCCTTTTCAATGTCAGATGGAGTATTTGGTTCAGTATTTTATTCGAGTACAGGATTACATGGTTTACATGTAATAGTAGGTACAATTTTTATCTTAATATCTTTTTTTAGATTAATTAATTATCACTTTACTATTCATCATCATGTTGGTTTTGAATCCGGACTTTTATATTGGCATTTCGTGGATGTTGTCTGGTTATTTTTATTTTTATGTGTTTATTTCTGGGGAGCTAATTAATTTAAACTAATAAAATTCATAATAAAGAACTTTTCAATTTTATTAATAATAAAATTGATCTAAGTGATCTTGAAGATAAAGACTACAAAAATATTGTAATTTAATTTAATTAATAATTTTAAGTTTATAATATCTTTTTAAGGAAGTGAAATTTTTAAGGAATCAAATGAAGATTAAATTTTATCCTATTCAATTATCCCCCTTTTTCATGAGAATATTGTATTCGAATTATTTGTAGAGGAATTAAAGAATAAATTATATTCAAATGAATTACATATTGTAAATGTCTCTTGGGTTAATTTATAACGAAAATTGTTGAAGTTGCTGTTAATGAATATTCGTTTATTAATTGTTAAAAAGATGATTATAAACTATTCACTTATACTATGTCTTATACTACATTCTTTAAGTATTTATAAAGGTTATTTAAATATAGATCGGATATAGAAAAATAATAGAATTATTTTTGGTATAAATGCTATTATAAATTTTAGTGTGTTACATTTGGGTAATATCATTCATTTATTTAAATTACATAATATTAATTTAAAGGATAGTACTACATATTTAGCTATAGCCGAATATAGATTATTTCTTTTTATAATTTAATTAATCTGTTTTTTTAATAATAAAGAATCAATTTTAGGTCTTATAAAGATAATTTTTTACTTCAAGGAAATATAATCGTAAATACGAGAGTAAAATAAATACTTATATCTCTTAAGATAGAATAATTAATAAATTGTGTTATTTATGACTAACTTATTATTATTTAGAAAAATAAGTTTTTAAAATTAAATTACTAATTGATCAAACTAAAAAGAATATAGAAATTTAAAATTCTTGCTTAAGAAGAGATACGTCTACTATTGAATGGTATCAAAATAATATATCTTCATTTAAAAGCAAATTTGTTGAGGGTATTAGTAGTAAACATAAAGCTTCAATAACAGATAGAATAGAAATATTTAAGTCTGAAATTAATGAATTAAAATCTAAATATAAAAATTATAAAGATGAAATAGAAAAATAAATATTAGGTAGTGAATTAAATAAATTTAATAAATTAAATAAATTAAATAAATTAAACTCTAGTCTCGATAATACCTTATAAGAAATAAGTAAAAATAAAAGAAGTATTATAGCTATATATTTTTTAATATATTTTTATACGGCAATTGGGATTCAAGAAGCCTTGTAATAAATCTAATACAAGGAATATAGAAGGTAGAAAAAATAGCATTATTTAATCAGTCGTAGATAATATTCTACTTCGATAAAAAAAATCAATTTAAATTAAAATTCTACTATTTATATAGAATTACAACGTATTCTTAATAATTCTCCATTAGATGTTAATACTCAAATGAAAATAGAACAATTTTCTTTAATCAAGGGTCTATTATATTAAATTTTAAAATGGATAAAATTTTAGATATAAATTATTACAAATTAAATCCTTATGTCTTAGAATATTATAATTAATCAATCGATGACTTATACAAATTAATAGATCATTATAGAACTAATATTAGATTTATTGGAAATAAAGATAAAAGTGATATAGTGGAATATTTATTGATTTCTAGTTTAGAAAATTAAGTTATAATTTATCATTTATTAGGTAGATTAATAAGAAATTCTTTTTAAAAAGTAATTATTCATTAAAAATACTAATTGTACTTAATTAGCTAGTGATTTAGATTAATCTTTACTTTATTAATTATATTTCCAAGAATATTAAAATAATAGTAGGTATTTCTATAAATTATGAATAAGGTCTAATTAAATTTTGTAGATAATTATTAATTAGAATTAAATGAATCTGCATCTTATACAGTATTGATTCTAATTGGTTTTAATTTATTTAATTTATTAGAAGAGGTTGTTTTAATTCTTTATGAGACTGACAATTTTTATAGAGATCATAAGAATTATATTTATGTGATAATTGTTATAACTTTAGCTGTTATTTGTAAGAGTATGGAGTTATTAACTTTTTCTTATAAAATACTTATGATAGTCCCACCTAAATATCTGGTCGATAATGAGAGAGTGGTAAGGATATTTTATTATAATTTTAACCTTAAAGATAAGGAATATAAAATTCCTTTAATAATTAAAAATTCTTAATTGAAAGAACAATCTTATATTAATCTTTAAAAGATTATATTAGATGTGGTTAATCATTTAAGTTCTGTGGATTATAAAATTAATATAGTGATATTAGAATTTATACTAGAAAAAGGTTTAGAATATGATTTAATTATAGAGCCTAATTTAAACCATCCACTTTAAATTATTAAAGTTAAAAAAAATGTTAACTTTAATAGAAATAAACAAATCAGATAGGTTTTAAGTAGAAAATAATTAGAAATGAAAATTTTAGGTTTATCTCTAAAATTTAAATAAGTACCTTATTTTTTTTCCTTCCTGTTAGAATAGAGAATAGAAATAGAATTTATTGTATGGTTGATTAATTTAATTATCAAAGGATAGAATTAGCTAAATCTTTAGTATTCTTTAGTAAAAGAGATAAATTTCATAAATGAGATAAACAAAGTATTGATTATTTAAATATATTTTAGCTAATTGCTTAAGTAATGGATTATATAAAAAAATATATAAAATTGATAAAGTAGAACGGATAAATAATAATGAATAAGATAAATAAAATTTTAGAAATGGAAAATTATTTAAGAAAGTTGATTTTAATTTATTATTTATTGCTTTCTGTTTTTAATCTATTAATTTGTCTTATTTATTATTTTATAATGAAACTACCTATATTTTTTATTTACCTATTCAATTAGATGCTAGTTGTAATGGTTACCTACATTTAAGTTTATTAATGGGAGATGAACCTTTAGCCGGTTATTTAAATTAATTTAAGGTAATAAAGAATAAGTACTTAAAGATTATTATAATATTATAGCTCTAAAAATAAATGACTATTTGAAATAAAATTTATCTCTTGAAAAATAAAAATTATTATTAAATTATTCGAATAAAGAATTTAAATTCTGTTTAGAGGATGAAAGTTATAAAAAAAAGTTGTAAAGACTATTGAATCTTGTGAAAGACTTCTAAAAAATAAAATAAAAACTTTTAATAAATTAATTTTAAACAGTTAATCAAATTAGATTTATATTTTATAATTCTATTTTTAATAGGAATAGTATTTTAAAATTTAACTATATAAAACAGATAATATAAACAAAGAAAAATTTTAATATAAGAAGAAATAAATAAGACATATTGCAAAAAGCAAATATAATACAACAATAAAAATTTGTTTAATTAAAGTAAGAATTTAATTTTGGTTCAGATTGAACGTTTTTCAGTAGTTTAGAAGACATGCAAATCATTGTTCTAAAAAGTTTAATTATTATTAAAATAATTTTAATATTTAAATTCTATAGGATAAGGTGTAAAGGTGAGTAATAGTTAATTAGATACCTTAAAGTACTCTTAAATAAGGGTATAGTATTAAGTTTAAAATTCTTACAAGGATTATAGTTATTTAGACAGTATTATTATAGGCTCCGCGCTTTGCAGAAAATATAATAATTATAAAAATTAATACGTAAACTAGCTGTTTATTAAAAAGGAAATTTTCTGCTTTAAGATTCGATTTTCTTTGTTTATGGGGTAGTTGGTAGAGTAAAAGCCTACCAAGCCCACGATCAATAGCCAAGTTTAAGAGAACAAATGGCCACATTGGGATTGAAATGCCCCAAGTAGAAGTAACTATCAGCAGTCGAGAATATTAGTCAATGCTCGCAAGAGTGAACTAGCTAACTGAAATCATAAAAGACTCTAATAAGGTTGCTTATGATAAGGTAAGGTAAAAATATGATAAAACCTTACTATTAGTGTTGTCCAAACAACTGGTGCCAGAAGACTCGGTAACGCCAGAAACGCAAACGTTAATCATCTTTAATTGGCGTAAAGGGTGTGTAGGCAGCTTTAAAGGATAATAATTAATAAGCTATTAAAATAAATAAATAAAAATTATTTCTTAAGTCAAATTCTCTTTATAAAGGAAAATATAAAAGGACTTATTTTTTTAATTTTAGAAAAATTTTTTTCTTTTAAGTAATTATTTCTTAATTAAAGCTAGAATCTTAAGGAGGATGAGCCATACAATGATCGGTGTAGGGATGAAATCTGGAAATATTGAGAGGAGTGCTAAAGGTGAAAGCTTTTCATCTATGAAAGATTGACGCTGAGACACGAAAGTGGGAATAGGGAATAGGATTAGAGACCCAGTTACCTCCCTCTGTCAACGATGAATGGTAAATGTTAGTTAATTTGTACTAGTATTGAAGCTAACGCGATAACCATTCCGCCTTGCGAGTACGGTTGCAAAACTGAAACCAAAAAAATTAGTCGGTCTCGAAGCAAACGGAGTGAAGCATGTTATTTAATACGATAGTACACGTAAAATCTTACCAATTTCTTGTATATCCAAATTTAAACACTATTAATTCTTTTTTATAAAAATAAAAATTTTTATTTTTATTCTTTTTAATTGTAATTTATAGTCATTTATTTGAGTGATTTTATAAATTTATTACTTATATCTTGTATATTTTTTTAATAGTTTATAAAATACGATTACAGGTGTTGCATGGCTGTCGTCAGTTCGTGTTTTAAGAAGTTAGGTTAATTCCATTAACGGACGAAATCCCTGCAGTTAATTAAAACTTAACTGTTATTGATATATACATTATTTCAATTGGGGCTAAGACAAGTCTTTATGGCCCTCATGAATTGGGCTATAGACGCGCTATAAAAACTTTTACAATGTGATGCAAAACTAAAACTTTAACTTCTTTAAAAATAAAAAAAAATAATTCTATAATTATTTAAAAATATTTTTATAAGCTTTATTATTTATAATATTGAGTTTTTACAGAGAAGCTAATCAATAAAAAAAGTTATTATTATTTATTCTTTAAACGAATTGTTACCTGAAACCCGGTAACATGAAGAAGGAATTTCGAGTAATCGTTGATAAGTACGCAACGGTGAATTAAGCATTCGGGATGAACTAACTGTCTGTCGCTGGGAAGGAGTTTGGATTGGGGGAAACTGGAATAAGTTTAAACTTTTTCAAAGTTATACACAATTAATATGAATTTTTATAATTTATAACTTAAAGGTGTATTTGTTAGTTAAATGCTAAATTAAACTACTTTAAAAGGTTATAATTAGTAAAGATCTTTGAGAATTACTAATTTTATTCTTTTGAGAGAGTATAACAAAAGTCTTTGTTAAGAAAATGATGTACAGTTAACCTATTTGAATAACATCTCAAAAGTCATAGCATGGTAGCTGTACTGGAAAGTGCAGCTGGATAATAAATATTTATAAACCCCCGCTGTTCTGCCAGTTATCTGGTCCGCATAGAAATGAATTAGTTAAAACTCTTTTATTCTAAAAAATAAATAAAAGTTAATGTTTATTATAATTATAATCTATAAATAGTTAGTCTAGACTAGCTCTTAATTCTGTCAACTTTTTATTCAACTTTTTAATAGAATTTATTTTTATTAACTTTTTTATAATACTTTTTTTCCTGTTTCCTAAAGTAATACTCTCTTAAGATCATGAAATATTTTAAATTTAAATTCAGAAAACTGAAAGAAAAATACAAACTCTGTCCGGCTACGTCCGTGTAATATTATTAAATGAAATTAATTAATAAAGATCTTAGAGCGCTGCCGCAGTAAAAATAAAAAATATTTCTTAGAATTATTAGAACAAAATGAAATGTATAAAAAAAATTATGGTAAGCAATAGATAGCAAACTTAATTTCTAAAAAGAAAGTAGAAGGACTTAGCTGAGTTGGTTTTAGCAGCAATCTTACACATTGCAGACAGGGTTTCGAGTACCCTAGTCCTTATTAATAATAAAAATACAACTAAAGTAGAAGGGTAGTTATAACAAAAATAATTCTAAATTTCATATAAACTCTTGTCTATTTAATGTTTACAGATAAATGAAATTTTAGCATTTATATATATAAATCTTAATTAAAGGGTATCCCCGCTGAATAATATAAGAGCGCTGATACTAATATCTATAGCGTAGACTTGTTTAATAATTTATTAAAATTTTATTCTAATTTCTAAATTCTAATTTATAAAGAGATTAGCAAAATTAATTATCTGTAAAATTTTTTTAATCCCTCAGGGCTGATAGCAGTAGGTACTGCAGTAGATTTGCAAAATCTCACTTTAAGGTTCAAATCCTTCTCAGCCCTAAATATGAAGAAATAAAATTATTTTTCCTTTAATATCATCCCATAATAACTGCTCCCTTTAATATTTAGACCTTACCCTTCAACTAATAAAAATAGGCAATAATAGTCTTTAAATTTAGCGTAGAATACGCTCCGTGCTCTGCACTCCGGTGGTTTTCAGAAAGTAGAAGGGGTAAAATTAATTTAATTGGAAAAATGACGTCTTGTGGCGACGCTCTTCAGAGTTCGAGTCTCTGATTTTACAATACTATTTAGTTAAGGTGTATTTAAATTAGTGTAAAAAATAGAGATTAAGTTTAAACTAATAACTTTTTGTAATTTTATTTAATTTCTCTTATTTACAATTAGTTTTACTTATTTAACTCTTAATTTAATAAAGAAAATCTTTAATTAAAAAGATAATTTTTTTTAATAGAATTAGCTATTTTTATTTTTAAACAAGCGTTATAAGACTTTATTCTAGCGCTTATGCTATGCAGTCTGCAAAAGATAAGAAAATAATATTCATAAGTGGAATAAATGCTTTAAAAAGTTTTAAATTATAAAAGGATAAAGCGTCTTAGTAAAAATAGATTTTCTTTATTAAATTATAACTTTATACGAGTATGCCGAAATTGGTAGACGGGTGTTCCTTAGGAGTTCATAATTTTATTGTAAGAGTTCAAGTCTCTTTACTCGTACTTTATAAAAACTACTGCTGCACAAAAATTAATTTAATAATTTTATATTTAACTTAAAATTAAAAAGTTTTATCTTTTAGTTTAGTGTTTACTCGGAAGCAGAACTCGAGTGGTTGAGTATCCCACTTTTAATGGGACAGTCCTGGTTCAAGCCCAGGTGTTTCCTTAAAACCTGCAGTAGCTCTAAGAAACCTAAAATTAAATACAAAGGTTATATTTGAGACTTAGTATTTGGGAAAATAAAATTTCAATTTTATATAGTAATAATACTAATAATTTTTCCCTAATTGTTCTTAATACCTATTTTTATTTTAATATTAAAATAAAAATTTTTCTAAGATATTAATAAAAGCGGTATGCTTTTCGGGTTTATGATTAGGATACTTTATTTCACTTATAGTAGTTTATTTACCTACTCTTGCTCTCTTTAATCTTTAGTCTTTATAAAAAACTGAATAGTCTCTTAGGGTAGTTTAAGTATAAATCTCCGCATTTAATTTAAATTTTAAGTTATAAAGCTACATTAAAAAAATAATAACTATTTAGCTAATACGAAGGAAGAGTAACTGCTTATTTTTTAATTTACTTAATGTTTCCAATAATAGACCTTCTTCTAGTGAAATAAATAAAAATCTTCACTAGATGTATAAGAATATAACAAAAATAAAATAGAAAGTCTAATAAAATTTTAATGGATAAGAAATAATTAAAATAAAATGAATATAAAAATATTTCTTTAAATTTTATAACAACCAAAAGAATTTTATTTTAATAGAGATAACTATATTTTTTGTGGTAATATAAAAATGTATAGTACAAAAATTTTGTATTAATTTTTAATTTGAGTGTTACAGAAAAATCAAGAGCTAAAAATAATAATTAATCTTTATCTTTTTAAAATCTAATCTTAATTAAAATTATTAAGGTCTTTTAATTTATTTTAGTCTAAAAATTTTATTTTTATTTATAAATTTATAACTTTAACTTTTTATATTTGAAGGTGGAGCGGCAGAGCAGTAATTTTATGTCTTTAAAAAAATAACTAAGGTTCAAATTCTTAAAAACTAATAATTACATTCAATATATGATATAATACTTGATTTTTAATAGTAAAAGGTATTGTCAAGAGTAAGATAAATATAGCTTAAAGTTATCTATTTTTATTTATTTATCGGAGTACAACATCTACCATGATTTTTTATACCTCTTTAGCTTTTCTCTTAATCTTTTTTATCTCTAAAAGTGAAATTCTTAAAATTTTATATTTCTGAAATGCCTTTAATAAATTAAATTAAAAAAAAATTAATTTTGTCTATTTCTAGTCCACTTTATACACTTCACCCATTATTCTAAAATATCTGTATCCCTATTACAATTTATAGTATCTAATTTTATAATTTATACTAAAATTTTAATTTTAGTATAAACTGTAGTAATGTCTTTTTTAATAAAGAGAAAGTAAAAATTTATTTCAGTTAACTCAAATAGCTTAAGATTAAACTTAGTAAGTTGCTTTTAAAAAATAAACCTAAAAAAAATAAATAGGTTCATGATTATTTTTAATATAACCTAACCTAAATCATTTGAAAAAGAATTTTTCTCTTAAATGAAAAATTATTTTAATATACAAATTATAAAGTAATATAAATAATTTGTAAGACAATTATAAATATCTATTTTTTCATAAATAAGGTATTGTTTAGCAAATTTAAAGAAAATTTAATACAATGAAAAGAATCATCTTCTTAAAATATCAACAATTTTAATATAAAATACCATTAATTATAATTTATAATGCGAAGCTGATCATTATATTTAGTTTTATAAAATAATTATTTATAATTTATATTATTATATATTTTAAGCTCTGAAAATAGTTTATTTTCTATATTAGATGTAGTAGTGCTATAAATATTAGATATAGAGTATCTACTTTGTGAGGGGGTTAATATGAGATTTATATTAACTTATCTATTTTTATCTCAAAATTTCTATACTAAAAACAATAGTAGGAAAAATTGCAGTGATAATATTTAAAATTTTAAGAAATAAATAATATTTAAAAATTTAAGAAATAAATAATATATTAGAAATTTTTGTCTAAATTGTATTATTTTTATAAACTTGGGAATTTTCTTTTAATGTTATATTTATTTTAAAGAGAATCTCAAAAAGATATAAATACAATAGTAAGTAAAGAAGATACTAATACAGTATTAAGTAATATTAAAGAAACTGCTAATTTTTATTTTTTAATAAATCTTAAAAGATACTTCCAAGTAAACTTGAAATTTTGAGATTATCAAATGAATTATTCTCTAGTTTAATTATTTTTGTAATATTCTCATTCTCTGTAGATTTAAATAATGATAATTAATCCTTAAATTTAATTTAAAGAAAATCTAGATTTTTTTTAAATTACGAGAAATTTAAAATTCTTAATTTCTATTTCCTCTAACAATTAAATAAATTCAGTACTATGTATTTCTTTAGTATCTGTGTTTATACATTTATTTAAAGATGTTGTTAATTAATCTATTTTTTATGTAGTTTAGATAGTTTCATTATAGTTAATTCTATATTATTCTCTGCGAAGCTATACCATTTTTCAAATTTAAATTTTATGTGAAGTTAATTTCTCTTTGTACTTATTCTTAATTCTTTTTACAAATATTAATCTCTTCTTTAAAGTTCATTATTTCTAATTGATGTTTTAATATTTATTAGTTATAGGCGGAGCTATACTCATTTTTAATTTTAATTTGTTATATGACTGGATGTAATTGTAAGGACTGAATGAGGTAAATTGTATAATTTATATAGAATTTAAAAAATATACCAGCTTGTAAACATTTACTATTTTAATCATTTATTTTTTTAAAATTAAAAAGAATTAAGAATAAAGCACATATAATTTTAAATTAAAAACAAAGAACAAGCCAAACATTTAAAATATTATATTTATTTTTTCCATTTATTAATTTTTAGAGAATGTATTCTTATATTGTAACATTTTTATACAGTCTAATAATTTGTCTCAGATAGAGATTCAGTCTTATTTTTTAAATTAATTTTCTTAAATAAAGAAACTTTATTTTTAATACAGTTATAATCACTGAATCTTTTCATAAAAAATAATTTCTAGTAAAATTTTAATATAGAGGAAATTATTAGTAAGGTGTAAATTTAATAACTTGGCTTAATATTTCTAATTTTTATTTTTAAGAGATATGGTGATAATAGCAAACATAGCTAATAATAAAATTATACTTAATGTTATAAATAATATGGCATCATAAGTATATAAGCTATGTCCTAATACTTCTATTTGTTGTAGATCTATAAGTAATGTTTCTGGAGTATTAGTACTATAATTTATTTCATTTTTAGGTAATTCACTAGTAAAAGTAGAATTAATATTTGTATGATTAAATAAATTTAAATTATTAGAATTATAATTTAAATTTGAATATCTAAAAAATTTGTTTATAAATTCTAAAGGACTAAATCCTAAATTAGAATTAAAAGGTAAAATTGAAGAGAATATTAAAATAAAAATTGTTACAATTGCTATAGCTAAGGGTAAATTTTTAGTATATTGAGTACCAGTTTCTAGGATATCAGTTAATTTAATATTAATCATCATAATTACAAATAAAAATAGTACTGCAATGGCACCAACATATATTACAATATAAGCTAAACCTATAAAATTAACTCCCATAACTAATAAATATCCAGCTGCATGTACAAAAGTAGAAATTAAAAATATAACTGAAACTACTGGATTTTTAGAGGTTATAGTTAAAACACTTTGCAATAGAGTACCAAAAGCCAATAAATTTAAAAATAGAGTCTTCATTTTTATTTTAGTTTTTTAGCCTACAGTTTTACTTTTTTAGATTTTTTTCTTATTCTCCTCTAAATTTTATTAGGTTCTCTAGCACTTATTCTATTTACTATTTTTAGTTTATAGAGTACTAGATTATCTTTTAATAATAAATTAAGACGGAGCGGTGGAGTCTTATATAATAAAGCTATTTATATTAGATCAAATCAAATTTAAATCATAAATAGTAAATTTCACTTTTATAATTAAAGGATAAAATTTTATATAAAAAAAATAGACTTATTTACATTTATAAGAATATTTTATTTACTACATCTTTAAGATTTTTCAATGAGTATTATATTTTTTAAGTTCAACCTTAAAAGGCTTAAAACTATATTTTTATCTGTACTTTATAAATCAATATATTTAAAGTCACATCACTAAACTCAACACTAAACTCAAACATGGTGATTATAAACTAAACTTTTTAAAATTTAGTTAGAGCTGACCTAATTTTAAATTAAGAATAAAGTCACATAAATCCATAGCTTGAATCAACTAATGTAAAAAAATATTTAAGAGTACAGAAACTATTTGAGTTTAATTATTTTTTATTTTTAACCTTAAGGAGTTCCTCCACTATCATAAGGCAAATCAGGCAAAGGAGAGGAATGGTAAATTTTAATAAAACTTTCTTCTCAATTAATTAAATTCTCAGTCTATCAAAGGATTTTTAATTTATAGTTATAAAATATAGCAGGTTTAACCTAGAAAATTGACCTTAGAATAAGAAACTTAAAAAATTGCATAGTAATCGTTTGATTTCTTTATTAAATTAAAAACTAATAACATTTAATAAGGTTTTCTATTAAGGCAGGATGTCTTTGCATTCTTAATTTGAGTATTTGGACTTAATTCAGTGAGGTCTCAGGGATTATTATAGTTAGGTTAAACCTAAAGTTATACAGTTAAACTTAGAGTGTTGATAGCTGTAGATAAATGATAATCTTCTACTGATACTTTACTTTTTATTAGAATTCTATTTCTAACTTATTTTATTTTTTCTTTTATTAACAATGTATTCGATCTAAGCATTAGAATTAAAAGAAAAAGTATTAAATGGAATTTAAAGACTCAGTTTCCTTTAAAAAGAATACTTTAGTTTAATAAATTATGCGGTAGCTGCGTAGCAAATAAACATTATACTCTTTTCAATTTAAATCTTTTCAAATTATTACTTTTTTGTAATAATTTGTTTATAGTCTTTCTATGTGATTTTTTTCTTTGTCCTTTATTTCTATTACTTATGAATTTAAATTTAAAATAGGGCATGCGAAACTTGTTATTCTCTTAAGGAAAAAGAAAAATAGTTTTAAGCATAAATATATACTTTAATTTTTCTTTTTAAAGAAAGCTGAGACTGCGTAGACCCCTTAAAAGATAATTGTACGGACACTGTCGGATTCGAACCGACGACTCTTTTAGAGTTCTTGTTTTCAAGACAAGTGCCATAAACCAGCTCGACCAAGTGTCCAAAAAAGGGGGGGGATGAATTATAAGTATTAAAAAATAAATGCTTATTAAGTTTAAAAAATAAAAAATAATTAGCAATTTTAATTAAAATCTCTTTGGTTTGAGGTTTCAATATATATACTTTAGCATTAAGAGCAGTTTTTCCATAAGTGTACCTTATTTTAAATAATCCCAATTAAATATAAAGTTAAAAAAAGTTGTGTTAATAAACATTCATAGTTCCCTTTAAAAAGACCACAGTTATTTAGATATATTTAAATAGTTTACTAAGACCTAAGGGAATTGAACCCATATAACATCCATTATGAGCGAATTGCATTAACCGTTATGCTAAGGTCTTTAGATTAATTTAAGTTTAATTTTTAATTTTATCCTTTTTTATATAATATTTCCTAAATCTACAATATTAAAAACTACGATTGGGATCATTAGCAAAGAGAATATTTAGAAAATAAGCACTTTTTTATTTTTTTTACTAAAGTTTGATGTAAGCATTTATTTTTTTAAAGATTGAATTTAAAAGATTAAAAATCTTTTTTCTCTAATACAATTTTAGATATTTTTTAAGAATTAAAAGTAGAGATATTGAAAGTGATATACTACACTTCTTCTTTTAAATTATTTTTACACTACATTATACTATATTTCATTTAGCTTAGTTAATATTAAATTTTCTTTTAATATATGTTCACTAATTTATTATAGTATAAGAATGCTGCTTAATTAAATCCTAGAGAGATGATAGATTCATAGTGAAGTATAAAAAAATATTAGGGTTATAGAGGTATAATGTAAATAGAATTATAGGGTAGAAGATTTTAAATAAAAATTGTTTCTTTTATTTTTTATTTTTAAGATTAAATCAAGTGGATGAAGTTGGTGTATAAAAATTTATGCTTAAAATACAAATGATAAATATTAAACTTATATCATAATTTTTCATATAAGGAATAGAAAAGAAATAGTAAATTTAAAGAAAAATAAAAAATAGGATTAGTAAATAAGAAAAATTTCAATTGCAATCAGATTTAGTAATTTTAAATTTAGAGTGTATAAGAATGAGATAAAATTTATAGATAGGCCAAGATATGATCTTTTTTTCAATTTTAACTTTAATAATTTGTAAGGCTTTACCTCAAATAAACACAAAGATCACTAATGTTGCAATAAGTCGAATATCTTCTATAATTTTCATATTCTCAGGAGCTTTATCTTTAAATGCTTTTTATATTCAGTCAATTGGATCGGGAATTGGTATATATAGTGGATTATTTCATATAACACAAATATGTCAAGTATTAGAGATATTTTTATTATTAATAGGTTCATTAATATTAATTTCTTTTCCTAATATATATGAGAAAAGAAATAATGAAATTAAAGGATTAAAAAGTTCAACTGATTATTCAATAATTGTATTATTTAGTACTTTAGGTTCTTGTTTATTAATCTCTACAAATGATTTAATTTCATTATATTTAAGTATTGAATTACAATCATTTGGTTTATATATTTTATCTAGTTTATATAGAAATAGTGAATCTTCAATAAGTGCAGGATTAAAATATTTTCTATTAGGAGGTTTATCTTCTTGTATTATTTTATTAGGTTGTGGTTTAATTTATAGTTATACTGGATTAACTAATTTAGAATCTTTATATAGTTTAATTACTGTTTCAAATATTAGTGTAATAATACAAGGTTTTACTTTAGGATTAATTTTAATAATAATTGGTTTATTATTTAAAATAGCAGCAGCTCCTTTACATAATTGGTCTCCTGATGTATATGATGATACACCAACAATAGTAACAATATGGTTAACAATAATGCCAAAAATAGCAATAATTATCTTATTATTAGATTTACACTATAATGCTAGTCAAATAGGTTTATTAAATAATATTACTATGAATTCATTTGAAAATATTTTAGATTCTTTTATAGGAGGAGCCAAAGATAATTTATTACAAAATAATTTAAAAGAAAGTAATTTAAATTTAACTAATAATACAATTAATATTTTTAAAAATCTTTTATTATTAAGTTCAGTATTATCTTTAATTATAGGTTCTATTGTAGGTTTAGCACAAACTAGAATAAAAAGACTTTTAGCTTATAGTACAATAAGTCATATAGGTTTTATGTTATTAGCTTTAGCAATAAATACAGAACAATCGATAAATTCTTTATTATTTTATTTAATACAATATACAATAACAAATTTAAATATATTTTTAATTCTATTAGCTTTAAGTTATTTAATTAATAATAATACAACTTTAATAACTTATAAAGAAATAAAAAATAAAATTAATATTAATAATATAAATAATAGAATTGATCTAACTAAATATAATCATTTTTCTTCTGATTACAAGAATTTAGATTCTTTTATAGGAGGAGCCAAAGATAAAACTAATTTTATAGATATTAAATATATTTCTGAGTTAAAAGGTCAATTTTATAATTATCCTTTATTATCTTTAGCTTTTTCTATTTCATTATTTTCTATGGCAGGGATACCTCCATTAATAGGATTTTTTTCTAAATTATATGTATTGAGTTCCTCAATGGAAAGTGGATATACATATATAAGTATATTAGCGATAGTATTAAGTATAGTAAGTGCATCCTATTATTTAAAAATAATAACATCTTTACATAAAGAAAATGATATAATACCAATTACAAATAGAATAATAACTATTACAGATAAAAATAAATTTATGGAAGTTAATTATAAAAATTTAACAAATTTTCATTGTTTATTAATTTCAATATTAACTTTAGTTATTCTATTATTTATTTTAAAACCATCTTTAATCTTAAATAGTACTTTAATACTGTCTTTATCTTTATTTAATGTTTAAATGACTAAGTTAATATTTATTTTTATTTTAGTTCCTATTTTAGCCTTATTATTATTAGCTTTAAATCTTTTTCTTTCTCCTCATAAACCTGATGAAGCTAAAGTTTCTGCTTATGAATGTGGATTTTTAGCCTTACCTGGTCAAACTAGATCTACTTTCCAAATTCATTTTTATATTGTAGCTATGTTATTTTTAATCTTTGATTTGGAAATTTTATTATTATTCCCTATAGCTGTTACTCTTTACCAAGTTAATCTCTTTGGTTTCTCTATTGCTATCTTATTCTTTATTATTTTAACTATTGGATTTGTTTTAGAAATTGGTTCTGGTGCTATAAATTTAAGCAATAATTCTAAAGAATCTACAGATTCTAATTTTTCCTAGTATCCCAGTAAATTCTAAGATTGCAAACTATATTACACAGATTTGGAGGGTGAGTCTAATATAATTTTCTTCTTCTCATATTACTATAATAAAATATATTGATTTTTAATTATTTATAAAATTTTCTATTCAAATTAACCCCCGCTCTTAAATTGTTCTGCTTTAAAAAAATAAAAATCATTTAAACACTTAAGTTACAATGGATCTATTAAAAGTTAATTAAGAATTCTTATTTTTATTTTAGTTTTGTCTTATTTAATTATTTGCACTAGAGAAAATTGTGGTATATATTGAATCATTAGTAAAAAAGATACACAATATTCATTCAACGGAAAATTTTTTGCTAAATCTTAATTATATTCACTTTTACAATTTAACTTTCTGTATATTTTCTGAATAAACCATGACTTTTAGAATTCTCCATTAAAAATGAAAATTTTATTTTCTTTTACTGAGACTACTTCTTATTATAAATATATTTAATGATTGTTCAATGCTAATTGAAAAATATTATTAGATTTTTGGAATAGTTTATTAAAATAATTTACTATTTGAAATAAATTTCAAATTTATATATTTTGTATTTGGAATGAAATTTTTTTAATTAAGATTAAAGTTTAATAGTGGGAATTGATTTTAACAGGCGGAGCCAGATATTGAAATTTGTCTATTAAATTTATAGTAGAGCAGCGGCATAATAGAAGTTAAAAAATACATGAATGTATAATATAAATAAATAGTTATGAAACTTTTAATAAATTTAAACTTATACAGTAAAAATAAGGAAACAATAATAAACTTTTTATATAAAAATTCTAAGGTGGAATAATATTAAATAAGGAAATGTATTAAACAATTAAAAATTTTAAATGAAAATAAATCTGATTAAACTATTTATAGTATAATTATGAAATCTGTATATTTATTTTATTTTTGTGCAGAGCTCCGGAGCTCCTGTTAAAAATCAATATATTTGATAAAATTTTTTATATATAATTTATAGACTTTAATTATAGAATTTAACTAGCTATAAGGCTAATTTGTAAAAATAAAAGAGGATTAAATGCAAGTCTGCTTATTAATGAAATAAAAATAGAGAATAATATTCTCTATTTACTGAAGCTCTCCATTATTTATTTTAAATTTTAATTAAAAGAAAAGTTTCTCTTATAATTATGTGTTAAATTTTTTCTTTAGAATTTTAGCTTTTATTTAATTATTTAAAAGCAGATTCTGTGACTTATTAGGGCAGGTGATCCGATTGGTAAAGGTGATTCTCTGTAAAAGAATTTGTTTAAACTGTAAAAGGTTCGATTCCTTTACTGCTCAATTAATTTTAATTATTTATAGCCTCCTGTATTTTTAATAGAAAATATTTGATTTATTTTCATTTTTCTTTTTTTGATTTCTAGTTAAATTCTTTTTTAAAGGATTTTTTATACTGAGGCAAGAAGGTGTAAGGGTAACACGATAGGCTCATGACCTGTAGTTTTAGGTTCAACTCCTAATTTTGCCCTTTTAATCTAGTCTATTTAATAAATATATTTTCATTTTTTATATTAAAATTTTTATAGTGAGGTTCTTATACCTTAAAGGTCCTTTCGTATAGAGGTTAGTACAGCTCCTTTTCACGGAGCTAAGATCAGTTCAAATCTGATAAGGATCAATAAAATATAATTTAGAAGAATAATAAAAAAAAGGTACTTAATTTAATAATGTTTACTTTTATTTAGATTACCCCTTTTGTAAATCTCTTGTATAGTTCTATAAAAATTTTAATAATACTATGCAGAGAGTAAAGATGCTACGTAGCTCAACAGGGAGCTGTTGAGCAGGGGTAGTTAAAGTTAAATACCAAAAGTTTAAATTATTTTATTCTCAGGAATAATTGTCATTGGTAAGATAACACGATTGCTAATCGTCTGAGGTATGCTCTTAGGCGTTCGATTCGCCTTTATTCCGTTAATATAAAATACAGTAATAGAGTAAAAATTCAAATTTAAAAGTACTAGATTAATCAAGTATTTGAATAGTATAAGAGTTTTTTTGAGAGAATATCTCTGATAAAAATATTTTATAAATATAAAGTATCTTAATATTTTATCTTTTTAAAAATAATAAAAAGATAAAATATATTGATTAAAGTAGAAAAATATAAAGTTTGTTTTATAAATTATTATTTCAAGGACTCCAGAATTTA